CCCTTTACCAAGTTCTTTCACTAGGAGAGAGTTTCACGGTACTCAATCAAAGTCAAGCTTCAAACTATCTGTACTTTCAAGTAGTTAATGGTACAACCAATTGTTACTCTTAGAATGCTTTATCTTTCTCTTTTAATTTCTTTAATTTCTACCACATCATATACGAAAAGGTGGAACACCGTCTTTGTAGCTGTTTACTACGCCTACTTCATGTATACTAGCGCGCACACCGCCCGCGGCGGAGGTAGGTACGGCCGATACCTAAGGGTGTCTTATCCATAGGATCTTTTCTAAAGGGATAAGAAACAAATAGAAGAACATAACATATAAGGCTATTTCTATTTGACCCACTACGGTCGTGACAGGTTGACCATTGTCGTCAACTAGGGAGACTTCAGTCAGCTCCCCGCCAATGAAAGCAGGTGACTGTTCCAACTGAACTGGATCAGGTGCACCCATTGGACGCTAGAGCCAATGTTCTACACACAGAAGGACTGCTTTTTTTAAGTTTAAGCCTTCTCTTCCTTCGGTCTAATCCCCCGATCCCGTGACTTGCCTTTCATTTACTTGACAGGGAATGCCAACGAGATCTCGTGAGAGCTTTGACTCAGTAAGCTCATCAGCTACGGGCGCGGGTGGAAGTTCGCTTCAAGGCGGTTTTTGTTTGCTCTGCCCCCCTCGCTGGACAAACTCTCTACCCTTGCGCGCTTGGGAACGCACTATAGCCTTGCTTGAAGCCGGCTCTCCTTATATTAAACATATTCTTTTTTCTATGAGAGTAAAAAAGAATTCCTTTGCGGCTTACCGCTTACCTATCTTTCTCCAAACCCTCTCCTGGCCGGGCAATACGGCTTTTTGGCCTATTCTTTCTGGCTTCGTAATGACGAGTATACAAACTCATACCTTGGTATAAAACCATAATTTCTATACTGTGTCGAATGCACCGGTCCCTTTATTAGCCTAATGGGAAATCTAAGGAACCCAATCAAACTGTTACACTTTACTACTTCCATCCTTCCTTAAAGCCAGAGGCTCCATAGGTAGGCTTTACGACTTGAGTCCGTCCGGACTGGACTCATCGGGAAAATCTACTCGTAAGAAGCGGCAGTTACGCTTGATTTTAAGTTAAGGCCCAGACGAGAAGAGGAGAGCTCGTCTCGTTACCTTTAAAGACAAAGCAGGCTAGAAGTAGGGTCACGCTAACAGACAGAGAGAGTAAATAGCAAAGAATCATTCGGCGCGTAGTGAACTGCCAGATAGATCCGCACAGCTAGGGAAGCCGTTGAAACCCGATCATTCGAAGCTGCACAGACGGACCGGGGCCTGGTGCCTATGATGCCATTGTCAAAGAGCACTCGAATGGGCGAAACACATAGAAAAAAAGACCCTTCCACCCGTCAAGGAAGATCTCCAATAATAGGGCCTTCCCTTGAGTGAGGCCGAAAGCAAGATTGACAGCGGACTCGTAGCGTGGAAAGAATCCATAGACAGAAGATGTTGCAGAAAGGCTTCAACGACTACATTTTTATTTAGTATAGGGTTTTGCTCTTTGGACTTCATTGTAATATTTTTTTTTTATAGGAAATAGTGTGTATAGTCGAGACAGCAGATATGACTCAAGAACAGGTACCCAGCTACTTATGAATATTCAACTAAATCCGCACATCCGCTTTCCAGTAGATTCTGTATGATATGAGAATGTCTGTGAGTAGCCAACATCTGTAGCTGAGTCAATCGAAAGAAGGGCCTCTTAATTAGCTGAGGAAACCGCCCAGAAATTCATATAAATCAAGAGCTGGCTCTGCCGTAAGGAATTTGATGTCAACACTTAGATAGAGATCTTGCTGTAAACACAAGAAGTACACGATCAATTTTGAGTTGAGGTACCAAAAAGAGGTCACTTAGTTTGAGGGTTCCACCCCATTCTTTCTTTAAAGAGGGGTGGAAGACAGATAAAAGATAAGTAGGGTTTGCCATAGCATTATTCGTCTTCGAAGCTGTCTTATTCTAGCCATGGCATTCATCAAGGGCTTTCCGTCCGGCGTGTGCATTTAGAAAGGTTTACTTCTGTAGGCCCTGTTCGGCTATGTATGTCCAAGCACACAAGCAACGAAGTCTGGTGGTGGTCTGGTAAGGTTTCCGAAAGCAAAGCGATATCCCGGTAAAAAGCAAAAGTATAGCGCGCAGAGCAGAGCAGTCAAAGAATGAAGAGAGACTTGTTCTTGCTCTCCCAATTCAGGAAGACGTAAATCGCCGGTTGGGTTGGTCCAACCAAAAAAGACATGGGACGACTTTACCATTGCTTTTTTTTAAGTAAAGCTTGAAAGTAAAGACACCTATAAAGATCTCCCACTTGACACTTTCTATATATCTGCTTTCATTATAGGCTTAGCCAACTAGAAAACTCATCCGCTTGTCAGGTGCCATACTCACTCGTAAATGATTCTCGCTTCTCGCGCCGCTTCACTGCGTTCAGAGCCTCTCTTTTTTACTCTCGAGATGCAGATGAGGAGAACTTCCAATCGTTATGAACAAATGGAGAGCAAGTAAGCTTTATCAGTAATAAGTGATGCGGAGCGATGGGACTTTGTAAGGTAAGCCTCACCTTCGGTGCCTTCTGCCGATTCCCCTCTTTCTTGAAGTCGAGTCCGGAATTCCTCTTCCCGAGCCTCTTTCTTTGGTTTTCTGCACGGATTCCTGGTTTGGTGAATCTGGTTTTGAGTAATTCATTCAGCCTGGATTTGCTCTATCAAAAGAATAGTTGGAGATGCCAGATCTTTTAGGCGGACAGCATGCCTTTACCGGATGTGCTCGCGTTGTGTCAATAAAGATAGCTAAGTTCGCTTACCGCTTGAGGGCTTTACTCACTCTGCAGAACATGTAATTGGAAGAGTTTCCAACATTCCGACAGCCCTATGGAAGATGCCCCTGTTGGCTGTCTATCATTAGTATAGCTTTGAAACGGCTATAACAGCATACTTACACTTACCCACTCGTTCTTATCATGAATAAGAAAGCACAGCTTCAGTGACTTGATCCTATGATTTAGCTACTTCTGGTCCTAGCTAAAGTATTTTTTTTAGTTCATTCCCCTAGGTACTTAGTGTTATTGGATACCCGGATTGTACATCATAGGAGTGGGGGATTTTCCTGTCCTCCTCACTGCCCCAAAAGAAGATGGCTCTGTCGCTAAGCGAGAGGACATCGCAAGACAAAAAGGAACTATATGCTTACCACAAACTTTCAGGTCGCGCGTAGAGGTCACTTTAGCTTGTTGTACCGGTCTTCAAAAGAAGGTTGTAGCATTTCCTATACATTTTTTTTTGTCTAGGGGATGTAAAAGAGGGCTTTCTCGTGGGGCGAGTTTTCTCACTATACAATGAGCACTACGAACGAAGGGTCAACGACGAGGGAGCGGCGAATAAATTCTGAGTTCATGCATCTGGCAATTTTCTTGATGCATTCCTGTTGAGAATGAAGAAGAAGAGAGATCATCTTTTGAAGAGGGTTACGTAGATCTTCTATATTTGCCGTAATTCGTTGATTGCTCCGTACGTGGAAAAACTCCTGTTCGTTGCGGTTGGTCATAAATTTTCTTCTACACGGCTTTCGAGAACAAATATTGGACCGGGAAGAATAGGGGGTAAAGTCAAGTCTAAGCGCATATGGCACGAAAAGGAAATCCGATTTCGGTAAGACGTGATCTGAATCGTAGTTCAGATTCAAGTCGGTTCAGTGAGGGCGACCGCGAAAGTCACCGAATGGGTCAGTCTTTTCCTTCAGTTTGTCCTTCGTGGGAGGACGTTGGTACGGACACGACTTCTTCTAAGGCTAGAAGACCACTGGAAGACCCCCGGGACCAGAGCATGTCGTGAAAGAGGCACACTGGGCGGGCGTGCTTCGACCGTGTCTCCGGGGCACAGTTGAATGTAGATATCATGAATGCGAGGTGCAGGAGACCAGGCCGAGAAACCCGGGCAACCACTCCCCTATGTGCCGATCGCTAGCGCATCCAGGGCCCCGGCGCCCAGCTCAGCCGGAGAGGCCTAGCCTGATCCTGATCTGAGAAGTGCTAATTAGGTTCGGATAGACTTCATTCAAGAGCGCCGCCGCCCTAATAAAACAAGTGCTAAGTTTCAGATCAGTGAATAAACCGGAAGAGACGTTTCTCGCTCGGCGCCTAAAGCGCACTGTGCTCCGCTTCAACAAATGAGAGTTTTCGGTGGAACCGGTGAACCACGCGAGCTGGTTAGATGCGCGGGACAGAGGGCTCGTAGTACCTGCTAGCGCAGCTATGCAGTGTAAGGGAAGGAGCCTAAATCGAACCCCTTCCTTCTTTTTTTTTCTTTGAAAAAAAGCAGTACAAAGGAATGAATTCTCGGATGAGACTAAGCAGCCACCGACCGTTCTGACGCACCCCTGACCTATCTTGATTAAGACCGAAAACTCTCAAAAATGGAGCCGCTGTCAAACAAATGATAGAATAGAAAATTAATAAAAAAGAACCACTGGTGGAGCTCAGTAAAGAGAGTTGTAGATTCGTAGAAAAGGAGAAGAGCCCTCAATTGATTATATATATATTAGTATTAGTAAAGGTAAAGCGCTAACGCTGCAATTTTTCTAAAGCAACAAGCGCGAAACTTTACTTTTTGAGAAAGAAGGTGCTTGTTGCCGCTTTATTAGTAAGTCAGCTTGTTTTATATTATATCAATAAAGGCAAAAGGTTGCTTTACTAAATAATATAAGGCGCGCTAGCGCTTTAGAAGGACGTTTAGGCTTTACTAATAGAATATATAGGGCGTTTTTTTTTTATCACGGTGCGCAGGTTTGGAACCCGGGCGTTTCCTTTCAAATGACAACTGCCTCTTCCTGCTGCGAGGGGAAACCAAACCGCCCGCTCAAGTACCGCCGGTAGGCCCACTTAAGTTAGGGGGGCATTGTCCCTCAGTTCTTACCAACCTCCGGTGTGTAATCGACATGTTTCTAGCGGTTGAATAAGAATCATTGATTCCCTCTACTGTCCATTTATTATTCATTTAGGGCGCTCGGCCGGTACTCCTTTAAAAAACCATAACAACTATGAACGTAAGGGAAGATAAGGGAAGACCACCTGAGCGAACCGACCGAAAGGACTTGACTTATTCGAACCGAACGATAGCGGCTTAAAGCTAAGCCTATCACGAGCAGCGTCGGTGCGCGGGGAGGAGCATCTCAAAGTATGGGGCAAAGGATCAAGCGCTTTGGCTTTGTCCCCCGGGATCCACCACAGGTTGGGTTTGAGAGCCGTGTGATGGGTGACTATCCAGCACGGTTCGGGGAGCACTTTTAGTCTGCGTTGGTGAATGGAAGCCCCCACTATCAAGCAAGAAAGAAGCGGCTCTTCCCATGGCGGAGTCACCATTGACTCTATTTATTATTTTGGTAAATCAGTGTATCAAGATGTCAATCTGAGATCTTATTTCGGTTCGATACGTCCACCTACGAGACTGACCTTTGGCTTTCGTCTCGGTACGTGTATTATTCTACATTTTCCAAAAAGAGCATTCATTCATTTCTTTCTTCCCCGTCGACCACGACGACTGAAACGACGCGAAAAATCCAGACCCGGAAAGGAGTGGTGGGCTTTTGGGAAAGTCGGGCCGATCAGGTGTCTTCATTCAAGCGACGATACAGAAGAAGAACGAAACGAAGTGAGAGGCCGGGGGGCAGGGAAAAGAGTCGAGTCGATCAGGCTCGACGACCGGGAGAAGCAAAACGAAATTCGGATTTGGCCGAAAAAGAAGCAACGCTATGGATACCATGACCGATCACCATCGATAAAGAAGAATCTTTCTAAATCACTTCGGGTCAGCAGGGCCTTCAAGCATCCGAAATACGCCGGGGTTGTAAATGACATAGCGTTCCTGATAGAAAATGACGACTCCTTCAGAAAAACAAAGTTATTAAAGTTCTTTTTGCCAAAGAAATCCGGCCCGACGAGTCATCTACTTAAAAGGACCCTCCCCGCAGTGCGCCCCTCTTTGAATTATTCGGTCATGCAATACTTATTGAATACAAAGAACCAAATGAATTTAGACCCCGTCGTAGTTCTCAATCATTTCGTGGCACCGAGCGTGTCTGAACCATCTACGATGGGGGGAGCGAATGCACAGGGAAGAAGCTTAGATAAGAGAATACGTTCTCGCATCGCTTTTTTTGTAGAAAGCTCGACCAGCGAGAAAAAGTCTTTGGCCGAAGCCAAAAAGAGGTTGACCCACTTCATTCGCCAAGCGAATGATCTTCGCTTCGCGGGAACAACAAAAACCACCATCTCGCTCTTTCCTTTTTTCGGTGCTACCTTTTTCTTTCCAAGGGATGGGGTTGGGATGTATAATAACCTTTTTTTTGAAGATGCCCGGGAACAACTCCTAGGTCAATTAAGAATCAAATGTTGGAACCTCATGGGTAAGGATAAGGTAATGGAATTGATAGAGAAATTCATAGACCTAGGTAGGATAGGAGAATTGATAAAGGGAATAGAGATGATGATAGAGATCATACTGAGAAACAGAAGAATTCCGTACGGGTACAACTCTTATTTGAACGAAGTGAAAAAAATACGATCTTTGTTGTCTAATAGAACAAACACTAATATCTTAATTGAGTCGGTCAAGATAAAATCTGTTTATCAAAGTGCTTCTACGATTGCTCAAGACATCTCTTTTCAACTGAGAAACAAAACAAGATCATTTCGTTCCATTTTTAGTAAAATAGTGAAGGATATTCCATTAGTAATGAAAAAAGGGGTTGAGGGGATCCGTATATGTTGTTCAGGTCGATTAAAAGGCGCAGAAATAGCTAGAACTGAATGCGGAAAGTATGGAAAAACATCTCGTAATGTATTTAACCAGAAAATAGATTATGCTCCTGCGGAAGTATCTACTCGTTATGGAATCTTAGGTGTCAAAGTGTGGATTTCATATAGTAAAAAAAAGGGACGTGCTATATCCGAAACGTACGAAATTTAGTAAATCTCGTAAAGGCAGATGTAGTAAGGGTTGCGAATCGGACGGTACACAACTTGGTTTTGGAAGATATGGCACTCAAAGTTGTAGAGCTGGTCGTCTTTCACCATTGAAGCAGCGCGTCGGGCTACAACCGGACAATTCCATCGTGCTATGAGCCGAAGAAATCATAAGATATGGGTAAGAGTTTTCGCAGATCTCCCGGAAACCTATAGAAGTTAGAATGGGAAGAGGAAAAGGAAATCCTACGGGTTGGATTGCTCGTGTGTCCACAGCATTTGAAATGGATGGTGTGAGTTTGTCAAATGCTCGCCAAGCCGCTACATTAGCGGCGCATAAAAAATGTTCGTCAACCAAGTTTGTTCAGTGGTCGTAACGTAATTGGTTAGTGGGGAAAAACGTGGGCGGGATTCAAAAGAATTAGGCGAAGTGTTTGTTCCTGAACGACGGAAGTGGAAAGACATTACGGGAGAGGGATATACTCCTTGATTTTTGTAATCGCGTACGACGAACCTTTTTGTTCCAGGCGTACGACCCTGATACGTTACGGTTTTTATCCGCCGGCCCGGTTTATAAAGTGATAGTAGTAAGAATAAATAAGAAAGATAAAAGCGGAAAGGCGGGAGAAAGGAAGAAAAGTATGTATGTATCCCGGGTCGAAGGAATTAGAAGAAGATTGAATGGATTATCCCCCCGTCGCACGAACCATTTATGATGGCCGCGTCTGGGTGGATTGTGGTGCTACCATTCCTTTAGGATACCTTTCGGCTTCAGTAAAAACTCTTCCCCCTTAGTTTTTATAGATATTTAGTTTGTATGGTAACTCCACTTTTAGTATGGAATTTACTTTGTTGGTTGAGTGGAGTTACCGTAGTTCAATCTATAAAGGAAGGACAATCGATCGCACTTGGCGCAGAACCACCTAACGGTGGCTCTTTACTCCCTCAATCTTCTTCTTTTTCTTTCACCCTTCATCCCCTTTTTTATCAATAGGGAGCTACGAGCAAGGCAGCTCTGCTCCGGAAAGAAAAAAGCCGGCAGGTCCTTTTCCGCTTGATCGCTAACTCATGAGCAAAGCCGCCCGCATATGAGCTTCACTAAAATAAAAGGCCGGTTCTATTGGCGGATGGATAAGGCCCCTCACTCCGCCATGAGAACAAAGAAAGCCGCACTATCTCCTTGCAGCTTTGCCTGCCGCGCTTCGGTCAGTAGGATGGATAGCAAAGCCGCCTTCGGCCCTTCGCTTAGTAAGCCCGGCCGCGTCTAAACTAAATTAAAGGTATAAGGGCCCGTACTCTCTCTTCTGTAGATACGCTATCCCTTTCGGCCATGGTATGGGGGAATGTCGACCACAGGGTGAGATGATCTTATAATACGAGGGCGAGTTGCTGGTCAAGTCATGAAACTTTGTAATTTTGATCAACCTGGCTGCAAGTGGACTGGGTTTATGTGTTTGAACTGACTACGACCGCGACTTCAACCAAAAAAAGGGCGACCCCCCACCTCACTTACGAAGAAATAGTTGGAGCTGGGCTCCGAACTATGAGAGTTTGCTTTTGTTTCATGTTTCTAAGAGCGGTGTGATCCCTTATTTGATCAGACCGCTCCTGGTGTTCGAAATAGTCATTAATGGTCGGCTTCATTGGTACCCTTTCGGTATGCGTTGCGAACACTTTCATTTTTAGCGTCTCATCTTCTCAAGAGAAGCAAAACTCGAACGGATAGAGCACAGATGGTCCAACTACATAACTTTTTCTTTTTCATTACTTCCATGGTCGTGCCTTGTGGCACGGCAGCACCCGTACTATTGAAATGGTTTGTCAGTAGAGATGTTCCCACAGGTGCCCCTTTTTCCAATGGTACTATAATTCCTATTCCTATCCCTGCATTCCCTCTTTTGATCTATATACATTCCAGGAAATTCATACGCTCCATGGACGGAGCAAAAAGTGGAGTCTTGGTCAGAGCAAGCCGCCCTATTTTATTACCAGACATAATTGAGAGAAGCTCAGCCGAAATTAGAGCTAGAAACGCCTTATTTAGTTTCGTTCCCGTTCTTCATTTCCTTCTTCTCGCATACAAGGGGGACTTATCATATTTAGAATCTCTCTGCGGTGTGCTCTGTTTACTATTCTTTCGTACTCTCTTCTCTTTACCACGCGATAGGTCGTCAGCGAAGCGTGAGCGGGCGCGGAGAAGGAAACGCCGGCCTAACGGGAATGAGCAACGACGAAATGACAAGATGAGGTGCTCCGGGCACCCCCGAAGGGTCGAAGGTTTTGGGCCTGTAGCTTTCCCCGCCCCCCCTTCGTCGGATGGTGCTTGTGGGGGGCGTGTGCCACCAGAAATAGGGCTTGAAGCTCTCGCCTTACCAACGAGCCGACAGCTGATGGCTGTTGGTCACGACTACTACCAAAAAGCTCCAATGAAGATGAATATTTCACATGGAGGAGTGTGCATCTGTATGTTGGGTGTTCTTCTGTCGTGCGACCCGGCGGCTTATGTGCGACCTGTGGCCCACGCCTCCTATTTGTTCAGGGCGGGCGGCGTGAACTCTGATTCGATCCGGGTATTCAATCCCGCCGCTGAGATGCTCAGTTGACTCCTTAACCTTGATAGGAAGATGGCTTATTCAATAATTCGTGCATAAGGGTAAGGAACTTTGGATGAACTAATGCGAATGGGTGTAAGCTTCGCTGCTCGGAAACACCCAGTGCTGACCACACTGAGAGACACGAAAGCGCAGGTAACGCCAGTTGGCGAAGCGGCGTTAAGCATCCCTAGCGGTACGAAAAGAGAGGTCGTGATGATATCATCTACGTCCGTACCGCTCCTCGTGGAGTAGATCCCGCATCCAACCAAGTCTTTGACCAGGGAACGGGAGAATTCCCACTACCGCTGGCAGGCCAGCCGGGCCGTGGGCGCGGTGGGAATGGGCTTCCCAAAAAGCCAGCCCCGGGCGCATAGAATGAAGGGGACGGCCCTGTTGGCAAAACGGGTTGCGGGCGGAGAAGAGCAGACGTGGGGACTCGGGTCGGGGCGCAGCGTAACTAAGAGAGCCATTCCATTTAGGGCGAGACAGAATGGGCGGGCACGAGCGGTCTGGTGTCCGAGCCGGACGACGACTACTTCACTTATTAGATTAGTATTAGACGCCTATCTGAATAGAAAGAACGCGAAGCGCTAGCGCTATAGGATCGGTTTGTTGGGGATAAGCTTGCTTCTTCACAAGCTTATCCCCGCCCCGATCGGCAGCTGCCGGGTCTCCCCATCTCTCCTAAACTTCCCCCGTCTTCGGCCCGAGCTGTATGAGGCAGAAACTCGTCCCACGTACGGTTCGGAGGCCGAGCCCTACCCCAGCAGTAATGGTGCGGCTTAGGTCAACTAACACAAAGAAGATACAGTTCACTCAACGATTGCCTTTGGGTTCCGAACTCCTTATGGGGAAGGAGCGTTGTTGTTTGCGAGGTCTCGATCATTTACATGGACCCACTTCTCATTCCATTTGTGGAAATTTGATGATCTATAAACCGTCCCTAACGAACGATCGGCTCATGTTTGAGCATGATGAATCACTGCGTGCCGACGTGTTGCCAATAAGCTTTCCGGCCTCATATGAGAATGGAAAACTGGAGCATTTTCTGCATCGGTGGATGAAGAATCGCGAACATAATAATTTCTGGTTGACCATGTTCCCAGAAAAAAGATACTTTCGAGAAACGACGAGCACGACCGAAGTGGCTATACATACAAATCTATTTACGGATCTATATGCTTCGATTGGAACTGGAAGTTCCAGAACAGGCGGCTGGTATACCACCATAATGAAACTGCCTTTTATTTTTTTTATTCGGATAGGATTTATGTTGGCTTCGTCGGGAGGCTCGCGTAGTTTGTTACGTCAGCTCCAAAAGGATAAGTTGCGTTGGAATCGAGAAAGTTCCGTGGAGTTCATAATTGCATAAAAGGAATAAAAGTAGTGGCTGCGGCGCGTCGAGGCACTTCTTCGATGGTCCCCGTCCGCCCGGCCCGATCTGAAAAATTCATGGGTCGGCAGGCGGGCGAGACAGAATGGGCGGGCACTACTAACCAAGCCTAGTTCTCCCTGATAGGCGCTGGTAGCTTGCTTCCAAGCCTTGCCTTATATAATAGTTGTTTGTTGCCATGGTCCGAAGGAGCCTTAAGCACTTGTACAATGCTCAAGTCAAGGCTCCATCCGTCCAGAGCCTTGACCTTTTTATTATATTAGTCAAGCGTGCCATATATATTGAGGGAAGGAAAAAAGGGGCCTCTTTCCTCGCCCGATGGTAGAGGTCGATCCCCGCCGTTGGCGCCTTCGGTGCCTCCTTGTGGTCCTTCTCTTTAGCTTTTCCTCGGCCTTTAGAGCTAGTTGATAGGCCACTTTCCACATCCGCGATGCATCGGGATTTCATCTTGGATTTTTAACCTCAAGCCCTATCAAGCAAGGGATTCTTCGTCGGATTCGTTCAAGCCTTTTCGAATAAACAATAGGTATAATTCCGCAACTTGTTAGGAGTAGGGGCTTTCTTGTACGCTTCTCTCCCCCCTATCCTTTAAACCGAAGTGGAACCCTTGGAACAAGCTTTGGGTCTAAATCGGAGGGTAGAAATTTCTCCCGATCGCATATTGTCTCATGTACTTCCCGTTGCCTTTCCGCTCACGCCTTGCTTGGACTTGATCCCACCAAATTGAGGCATGACCCGTGCTCAGGAATTTAACCTTCGCATACCTCGGATAGTTCTTTCCAATCAAAGAACTTCTCCACGCTACTTAGCCAATCAAGAAAGTCCTCGGGATGCAATCGGCCATGGAAATCGGGAACGTCCACTTTGATCCCACGATCTTCCTTTTATTTCGAAGCCCTTTTTTCCCGAAAAAGAAGACCTGGCTTCTTCTTCTTTCTTATTTTACGAATCCGGCAAGCGAAAAAAAAGCCTTTCTTCTCTTGAGTGATTGCTTGAGTTAAGCCTTCTTGACGAGTTTTGAGTCTCGATTTTCAGTACTTGGATGATCTTTCGGGTCTTAGTACATTCGGCTTTTCCCGTGCTTTTCCGAAAGAAGCATCCGGAAATGACTTGTCATGGGCTTATGCGATGAAGAATGATTTGCTCGGGAAAAAAGAATCTTGTGCTTATGCGGATGGGTCGCTTCAATTTCCCAAGACTATAGAAGGGGATTTTCCTACAAAAGATGAAAAGTGCTTAGCGGGATTACTTGTGTACTTCTTTTGAGCCCCCGTCACCTCTTTTGCAACTTCAAAAGATATTTTAGGGATTACATAGGTAATCTTGATTCTCAGGACGATTCTCCACCTTCTGGAAGCGCCGCTGGTGCATCAGGCCAACGAGACATGTCCAAGATCGCCACTATTGCAAGAAGCCGGGTTACATGATTGAAGACTCTCGCAAGCGGCAGAATGCAAACTCTCGTCGACAGTCAGACACAGCTCATCTTGCTGCTCCCCCGGGGACACCTACTGAATCGGAGACTTTCCAATCCCCGGGCCTCCGCAGCATTACTTCTATGATCTTAGGAGCACTCCCACGCCCGACATAGACAGTTTTACCCGATTCAGAGGTTGAATCTGTCTTGTCATATCTCTTCCTCCTCTGTTACAGGTATTTGATCCCCTTTACGCTTACAACATAGGGGGATGCTTACTTTCTTCGGGTGCATCGAAGAATATAATATGACTGGTCATTCTTCACTTCTTTCTTCTCTTTGTTCTCCATCTAAGTTCCTTATTGTTTAAACTGCAAACTCCGAACAATTCCCTCTAGCCAGTCTTGGTACTCTCTCTCGTTATCATCGGATATGTTCTGCTCTTTTTCATCTTCGCGCTCTCTCAGTGAATCTTCTTTCCGGCTTGAAAAAAAAATGCTTATATTCACTTCTCTCCGTCTTGAACAGGATCATGCGATAGGCCCTTAAGGGGATTGGGAAGGACCGTAGAGTTGTCAAGCTCTCTTTTTTGGATAAACTTCGTTTACCTCAGTCTTTTGCCTTTTCTGCGTGTTGTTCCCTCCCCCTTTTTGTTGTGGCATCGTAGATTAGGACATGTCTGCAGCCCAAGGCTTAGATATTTCATTTCTACGGGTCTGTACCTAACATTGAGATTTCTACTTATATGGTTGCGGGGCCCTTCCTTTTTAAAATAAGCTCTTTCTACTTCTCCTTTTGATCTTGTGTCCGAAGTCCATCCTGCCCCTCTGTTATCGAAAGGAGGATCATCCGTATATGTTATTTTTGACAGAACAATGAAAAAATAAAAATAAAAAGGTTTCTGTTCGGGGTGAATATATCTCCGCTGCCTTCCGAACTCTGCTTGCTTCAACTCACTTCACTTACAAAGCGCTTTCCCAACGATCCTGCCCCCACACTCCTCAGCAGAATGGAGTTACCGAGCGGAAGCATCGCCATATATTGGAGACAGCTCGCTCTCTCTTGCTCCCAGCTTCTGTCCCTAGTTTATTTGGGGCTGAAGCTGTTCTGACTGCCGTATGTTTTTTGAACCGAATACCTTCCTTTGGTCTGTCTCTTTTTGAGAGAAGATTGTCTGCCCGCTTCGAGTCTATCGGGAGAGGATGTGGTGGTAACCCCCGCGGCTTCGTCTAGAGCCGGGCGTCAAGCCGTGTAGGAAGACTCGCCCTAGCCACTATAGCGACCCCTGAGAAGCACCCTCCTCCGTCCACTTCCCCTTTTCCGTGTGCCCAAAAGCCCGCCCGTCCGGTTTATGAGCCCCTTTCCGATTCCCTCACCCAATCTCATGAGAACCAAGCCCAGCAGGCCCCGCCTTAACCTGCCCCCAGACAGCCAGCCCTCACCAGGCTGCTGGCATTGCTAAATGCTCCGCCACGAAGCAAGCTCTCCCGATCCCGAATACGACAGATGCGGAAGTGGCTAAAGAAGTCGGAGGAAGAAAGTAGTTGGGCAATTGTATGCCCGAGGGTACATTATTAGTATTCTGAGAATTGGCAACATTGATAGGGGTCGGAATACACTTTTTTAGATGTAGCTATACTAAAGTAAGTAGTCGGCCTAACGTTCGGTTCCCGTAACCAAGTTTTTCTTTCTCACTCCTTATGTTATGTACTTTTTCTTACTTAATCCATACTTTTTTACTGTTTCTGAAGTGTGGGGCAAAGGGTGCCCTCTACTTCTACTTCTAACTAAAGGCTAACCGCAGGCATTGCAAGCAAATAAGGAGCCCCCGCCCGTTTGAGTCGTTGCGAGCCGGAAAGCGTACCGGCAGTTTGAGTCGCGAAGGGGCCGCTTGCTTAATTAATTATTATTATAATTGATAATAGATATATAATTATATCTATAAAATCTATAAACTAATAAAATAGTTTTTTTTTATCCAATTGTTCATTCCTGGGAAGAGGAAGAAGCAGATAGAGCAAAGGCCTCCTCTTTATTTCCGTCCGCTCTTCCCGAAGTGAGCGAATTGCATGTATAGATCCGTAGGGGCTTATAGTTTAATTGGTTGAAACGTACCGCTCATAACGGTTATATTGTAGGTTCGAGCCCTACTAAGCCTACCACCCCCTTCTCTTCACCCGATACAAGACAGTCGAAGTCCTCGCCCCCCTGCGGATCTCAATCTAGCGACGGCACCTGGAACCACACCGCTGCCGCTGCCCTTCGGGCACGCCTCCTACGCTTACCACTCACCTACGCTCTTGCAGCATGCCGGCAATACGGCTTTCGTAAGTAATACGCGAAGCGGCTGAGCGATAGCTCTCTTCGATCGCTATATTCTTGCGATAGCGAAGGCGTGGTTCATCCTCTAAGAGAGAGTAGATGCGGATCGAAGATCTTCGCGAGACGGCCCAAGCGAAGATCGGCACTCGAAGGCTTGAGGAGCAGCCGGGAAGCCGTGGAGACGGCGGACTCGCCAGTCAGGCACACCCTGAGGCTGACTACAGCAGACCGGGAGGTTACAATTCCCGTTTTCCAGTTGGGAGTGCAGACGGTGGATCAGGTGTGAACATTCAACCTACAGGCTTCTTAGCCAAAATAAAAACAACAAAAAAAGATGCACGGTTTGGTACCTTTAGGATAAGTGGGGGAAAAGTATAATTTTAATCTCTTCAAAGCTCCGCTTTTCGTTCATCGGTACACTCAGACCTAGAAGAGAATACCCAGGTGGGTTTAGGAGAGTTCATCTGGTTCTGAATTTTAACCTGTATCCCCCCACTTTGTTAACCCGGTTCACCACGGGCCAACTCAAATCAAAGAAGATAAGGGATTTCCTTTCATTGACAAAGACTTCCTGCGGCTTCTTTGTGATCAAGGATCGCCATCAATCACTCTTTGTCCCGAGCTAACTCTCTAGATGTTACCGGTTTCGGTGGAGAAGAAAGAAGGGCCGGGGGCGTTGCAGAGACTTACGTATCTCAAAAGTATAAAAATTCACGTAGTCCAGCTTTCATATACATAGCCTATGTTGGGCTAACTTTCATATAGTAAAATAATAAAGTAAAAGGTAAAGAGGTGGTGGTATCACACCCTTAACCAAATAGGGACTAAAGAGAGTATCCTTTTGGCTTTTGCTCTCCGGACCATAGCAAACTTATTCAGAAAAAGGATTAAAAATGACTAATTATTTAATTCCTCCCGGAACGAACGAAAAGGAACGCATTGTACGTCCACCCTTGTGGAATTAGAAGACGGGGGATGTACTCCATCTATACGATGCGGGCTCACTGACGAGGGGGAAAATAAGAGTATTCTACTTTTTGGGCGTGGTTGTAATTCACTGTTTAAGCACCTCCCTAATGACATGCCCTTCCTTTTTTCGCTCGTTGTGTTGTAACAAGATGAGCAACTAAGCCACCCGAAGCATAGTCATCATCCGATTCCTACCTTTCTATAGAATCTTTCTGGGAGAAGAAGAAGCAAAAGCCTAAACAAGGTTCTTGCTTTGAGTCGCCAAATGCTTGATTGATTGATAAGATGGGGCTTCCATTCAAAGAGAATAAGGGTTTCCCGATGTACTTTTATCTTGGCAAGACTCCAAGCGCGCTAAAGATTGAAGCATCTGAGGCGAGCTAACGTCTTTCCCACACGAAAAGGATGCCCTTTCTTTTTAGTAATTGGATTTTGCCCCTGATGTAATCAAAGACTTTATCGGGGCGAGGTTGCTCACCGTAGGGAAAGTGAAACTCCCTTACTCTAACAAGTAAGAAAGTAAACTCCCTCTCCTAGGAATCATTTCAATAAGAAGGACATTCATGACCTATAGAATAGATACGACGGTTAACCTCACCGCTTTGCTGCTTAGGGGAAAGTCTTCCGATCATTGGATAACCCTGTGTTTCTTCAGAATTATGACGAATATTAACTTGATTAACCTTAATGGATATGGATTTGATTATGTTGAAATGATCTCCTTTCACCGTGGGAGACTTTCGAGTAATGTAATCTTTACCATTCCATTATTAACCCTCGGGACTACCCGGTTGTTGAATCTCGTGCAAGTTAGGTTGTGGTTGTATTGGCTGCAAGCGGAACGTAGGCGCTTTAGGTGTGTGTTGACCATGCACTCTCGCGTCATGTAATGTCGTATGTATGATAGAGGTGGTGTGGTGATTGACCTCAATGCTAATGGTTATCCCCAAGGTGAATGAGGCTATGATTGTACCCGGATAGAGATGATGGTCTTCCTCTGATGTCTCCAAGCCGGCCAGATAGGCGAAGCAGCCAGTAGCAGTCTGTTCTCGCCTATCGATAGATAGCCAAGCTCAAACCATTTGAAACTTAATTGCGACTTTCTTCTTGTTATTGATAGAGTGGTATTCTCCGCCCAGGTGGAAGAGAGAAGGAAAAAGAGCACAAAGGATTTACAAGTCTAATGGGAGAAGAATGGCTGACACGTTGACTGCCTTCGAGACTATAAAATATAACCTGGGCAACCGAAAGGCGCTAGACGGACTAACGGCAAACGAGATAAAGAAAGCTGCTGGCCGTTGCTTATTTACTTTTAGTAAGACTAAGCAAAATTCGATGCATGGTTGCTTACAAGAGCTTCTATCTGTTCTTTGCTGGAGGAAACTTCTATCTGGCCTCTGTACGCTACTTTCAATCAGAAAAAAAAGGAAAATGGAGAAAGAAGTTGTCCCCTCTTCTCTGGTAACCCGCCACCGCATATGTAGAAAAAGAGGGGGCGGGGAAGGAGGAACAACCGTTTTACTTTGGCACATGAGGTGGCGGGTTTGGCTAGGTAACATAATGGAAATGTATCGGACTGCAAATCCTGGAATGACGGTTCGACCCCGTCCTTGGCCTCTGGGAGTGGCGAACAGCACGGAACTTTAATTAATCAAATGGCATAAGGGGGCTTTCCTTTGTTAGAAATCCACAGACAACATTCTGGAACTTCCAAACCAAAGAAATGCAACATGAGAAGGAGCTTTTTACGTTACGCTTCAATAGAATGAATTAGGTTAAGGGTAGAATACGCCCGATCGAAGGTCCTGTGCCACTTGAACTCAAATCTATCTTACCTTCAATCCATCTTTGTCTAGCCGGCTCATAACAAAATGTTAGACCGGGCTGACACAACCGAATTGGTTGAGGAAAAGCAAACCCCAGCGACCAAGCACTCCTGCCCCGGAGACCGAACAGCCGTCAGGTTGTCGAGGACACGTCTGAAGAGGAGGCGGGCGCCCTCTAAGTTTACCACCCTACCCACTAATGGACTATGGGGGGCAGGCAGGCGAACGGGAAGCGACCGAGAACCCGAACCCCTTGACTGACTGACCCCTTCATACTCGAGGGTCGGGGATGGATGGAACCAATCAGAAGTGCAAATCGCGCAAGCGAAGCGACCGCACCGAAACGACTCGGACTCGTGTCGGAGGAGTTTTGAGCGTGAGCTACCACTCGCAAGGACCCGCAGCTCTCGAGGGGGCCACCAACCGCCCGAATCGCTCCTTTACTCAATGGATAGCGCTTATCCTCTTTCAATCAACAAAATAGGAAATGGGGGAGAAAGAAAAGAAAGAGAGAAAGAGGTCTTTATTGAAGAGGCTTTGCACCGGACTAATGAAGATCCAGAAGAATGGGTCTGGGCTTTCGAAAAGATGAAGATGCAAAGGGTAAAGAAAAAAAGTTTTATGAACAACCGCCCACTTAGAGCAGATGGAGATTCTCGGACGGGGAAAAGAGGGACTCGACATCTATTAAACAACACCAAGAACAAAGCCATACCATGCCCTCGGGAGAAACAAGAAGCATGGCATGAGATTCGCGGCGGAAAAAATTCCGATAGCGAATTACGGATGGAGGGCCGCACAAAATAAATGTTGAATCAACAATCATCGAGAGGTTCTGAAAGAAAGCGAGATCGAGACCAGCACCTTGTATAGGTTGGGGAAAAGCCCCTTGTATAGGGTTCCAAACCTATGCTTCTTCAAATATTCCATAAATAAAGGTAGGTTCTGAAAGAAAGCGAGAAACTTTACTTTGAGAAAGAAGGGGGCGCGCTAGCTTACTAATAATAAAGGACTTTTTCAGGAATCGATTCTATGATTGAATAGCAGAAGTGCTACTTAGTTGTAGAAAGTCGGAGAGACAGACAGAGAGGGGACTCTATCATACCTGCTAACTCCTAGGATGAGAAGTAGGTCCGGCAGGAATAGTTCCAGCCTTTGTTGCCCCTCGGTAGAGTGAGTCTACTTAGCGAACTGGCAGGACGCGGAGATCGATTGATCAATATGAATCTCGAGAGTGGATGGTTGACCGCCGCCCCCTTGTCCTGGAGGCTCTCCGGCCGGGGGCTATCGTAACCTTTTCTCCGTGAGGTGGAACGAGAGTCGGCTTCCTTAAATCCGTTGTTCCTCAGTAGCTCAGTGGTAGAGCGGTCGGCTGTTAACTGACTGGTCGTAGGTTCAAATCCTACTTGGGGAGAATTTCTAGTTATCGCTTTTATGACCTAGCGACCCTCCTTAGTTTCTAAACTCGCGGAATCGCGGGACATCAAAAGTGGGAAGTTTATTGTTGGTTTTTATTCCTAACGGGTGAACTTGGTTCGTTCAATTCTTAGGGAGAAGAAGGATCCACTGGGAATGAATGGGAAGACTGGAGTAGTCTCTTCATTAGCCGGAAGGACCACCGAAGAACGAACAAAAAAAAGGTGACTGTTTAGAGATAGGATGGATATATGTAGTCCAATGGCTAAAGCTCTGCCAGCTTCTTGTAGACCGAACTCTCTTCTCTTTAGGCTCAGAGTGGTAGGATGGTTGAATTCTTCTTCGCGCAACGAAGTTCTTGGTAATTAAGAAGGGGGAAGGAAGATCCCCACTTATTTCATTCAGTGCCTGCGGTGAGGCGCGACCCACAACAAAGAAAAGGGGGAAGCTTGCTTGCTGTAGCCCTATTTTAGTAGACTAAGCTTGGTAAGCGTAAGCTATTTAAGTAGACTCGAGAAGGGTAGGCTCGCAGCTTCGCTCAGCGGAAGAGCCTTACTATTATATTAGTAAAGCGCTAGCGCCCAACCTATAGGCTTTGAAGGGATAGGGGAGGGGAAGAAAACACAAAGATGGTCACCCCTTTTAGGAACATGGCTCGTTCATTCACTTTCTCATGAACTCGCAGCTTCGCCAGAAGCGACGAAGGGGGGAAGCTGTCTACGAAGCTTTGCCCCTTGCTTTACAGAGATTGTTATGAACTGACTAAATGACTAGATTCTCCCGGAACGCTAGCTAAGCTAATAAATTGAGTTCCAAATCAATAAGCTTTTTGATTGATTCAGGGCCTTCTTAGAACCGGGGGCCTCGGCCCGGGAAGGGGAGAGTGGCCGAGTGGTCAAAAGCGACAGACTGTAAATCTGTTGAAGTTTTTCTACGTAGGTTCGAATCCTGCCTCTCCCATTGTAGACTTCAGAGAAGAGAAAGGAGGCATTCGCGGCCGAGCGACGCTCTTTCTTTTTTTTGGCCGTGCCGTGAAGTTCAATTGTATCGTATGTTAGTTAGAGAGGTTGGGGAACTACTACGATCTATAGATTCCCCATCTATATTCAATCCCAACGAGAATAGAAGCGAGTAGCTTCCGGCTTGGCTTGTAGTCGTATTTAGCTTATGTAGTGGTCGGCCTTCCTACACGCACGCGCCCGCCAGAATGCCCCCTTGGTTCTGGACGAAGCCAAGTCGATACATACGATAGGCGAAGGCCGGGAACGCAAGTTTGATCGAGGCGCCAAAGGCACCGAAGGTGAAGAAAAGGCTTGGGATGGATTTAGGAGTCTTTGTGCGAGCCGTATGCGGTGAGAGTCGCACGTACGGTAACGAGGGGGGTTCGCGTCTATACGTGTAGTGTGGTGGTTGGGCCTACCCACCCTATTTGTTCCATGATCTATGGGTCTACTGGAGCTACCCACTTCGATCAATTAGCCAAAATTTTGACCGGATATGAAATCACTGGTGCTCGATCTAGTGGTATTTTTATGGGGATTCTATCTATCGCTGTAGGATTCCTATTCAAGATCACTGCAGTTCCTTTTCGGGCGGCTGTAGGACGGACGGCCGCCTATAGGTGGTAGGGTAGGGTGGGTGGTACCGCTCAGATTGCGGCCAATCTTCCTAACCGCGCGCGGGCCGGGCTTAGAGCGCGTGAAACTCATCACTACCTCGTAAGGGCGTTGAGACCATAGCATGTTACACGAAAGCGCCGCTTTCTCTGGAGTGTTGTCACACAGCTGCCCGCCTAGAAGAGCCACTCGCTCTGTAGTGTTGTCACACAAGATAAGCACGCCGCCCGCCTGCTGGCCGGGCGAATCGAAGTTATCTTCCGGTCAACTGTCCACCCAGTCAAGTGCAAAAAACACAGTATAATCACGCAACGCACGCTGCTGGTGTGCTTCCTGCCCGCGAGGAAAGAAAGAAGAGCAACAAGGTTTAGTTCAGATTTGACTGTTTGCAGCATGGGAGCGGATTACCCAAAAAATCCCTGGGAACAATGAAAAAAAAAGATATCTCGGTAACTAAAACTATAGGGGGCTGTATTGGCGAGATCCAACGGTGAACAGCTGCCCAAAAGAAAAACCGCCTGGAAGTCCGAGGACCTTTAGTACCCCCCCGAACCAGCAGCCTTCGCGCCAAGCAAGACCGCCCTTGTCCCTTTCCTTTCTCCATTCCGCCCCTGTTCCAATAGAGTCTAAGGCAAAGCAAAAGTGGTTCGTATGCCTACTTTACCTACTTGACGAAAGGGAACGAACTTTGTTTCGTTTCCAGATTTTGTATTGAACGCATGGGGACCTTCAAATCATGTTTGAGCCCATGTATGTTCAAACCGCCCTATTTGCATTTTAATAAGGCTGAATGCCCGCCAAGTTCAGATAAGGGAATGCTTTCCCCAACCATTAAAGGGACGGGAAGGAAACCGCTTTCGGAGATAGATATTTTATTTGTTTTTCATCGAAAACGAGGATGGCCTACGGTGCTATCTGAAGGGAACACGCTTTTTCGACCGCGGTAAGTATGATTGCCTCCTCGTTCCGCCCGCTGGCCTATTGGGATAGCAGCCTTAGGGCTTTGCCTGCCCTTTAAAAAAGGCTCGGCCCGGGAAAGCGCTGGCAACAACAGAAAGGAAGGGGTCCATGTAGCTGCTGCGCCCGCCCCCTTCTTAGTCAATGGGGCAGCAGGTTCGGCATCTACTAGAAAAGAAAGAATCCGCTTTCTTTCAGAACCTCTGCTAGGCGAATGGCCGAGAGCGGACCTTTTTGGATATATAATCCAAGTCGAGAGTGGAGTTACGGGAACAGCCGTCTGATGGAAAACAACTTTCACGTTCGGTTCAGAGAGCACTTTTTTCGTTGAGAATTCCTCGTTCCCTTTCGTGTGAATTCCCCTGCAACCAATTTAAAACTTGCGGGGCCCTATCTATTTATTCCCTCTCTCGAGCCCCGAAGAAAACCCCCTCCCCTTCGGACTCCACATCTCTTTTGACTCTATATATGTGGGCACCTGATATCTATGAGGGTTCACCCACCCCGGTTACAGCATTCCTTTCTATTGCGCCTAAAATTTCTATTTCTGCTAATATTTCACGCGTTTCTATTTATGGTTCCTATGGAGCTACATTGCAACAAATCTTCTTTTTCTGCAGCATTGCTTCTATGATCTTAGGAGCACTGGCCGCCATGGCCCAAACGAAAGTAAAAAGACCTCTAGCTCATAGTTCAATTGGACATGTAGGTTATATTCGTACAGGTTTATCATGTGGAACCATAGAAGGAATTCAATCACTACTAATTGGTATCTTTATTTATGCATTAATGACGATAGATGCATTCGCCATAGTTTTAGCATTACGTCAAACCCGTGTCAAATATATAGCGGATTTGGGCGCTTTAGCCAAAACGAATCCTATTTCGGCTATTACCTTCGCCATTACTATGTTCTCATATGCAGGAATACCCCCGTTAGCCGGCTTTTGTAGCAAATTCTATTTGTTCTTCGCCGCTTTGGGTTGTGGGGCTTACTTCCTAGCCCCAGTGGGAGTAGTGACTAGCGTTATAGGTCGTTGGGCGGCCGGAAGGTTGCCACGAGTAAGTCAGTTTGGGGGACCGAAGGCAGTTCTCCGTGCACCGGACACGTAGCTTATCGAATCCAGTTGCGACACGGATGGGAATGCATGCTACGAAAGATAGAGTCGAGTCTGATACATCAACCGTCTACTCAATATCCTTGTATGAGTCCACAATCACTACACGAGATGAACCTTGGTTTGGTGAATTGAAGTTGACCTTAGGTGTAATAGGGACTCCCAGTTACTGTGCGCGATCGTATACTGGGGTGCTCCCCGCCGGTTGTTGGAACGACGCGAGCCGGGCCGGGCCTCGATTCAGAAAGATGAAGGGCCAAAAAGTACAGTATAAATAGGGGGTTACAAATTCCCCATCTCATTGCGGGCGGAAAACGAATAGACATCTCGATGTGATACAGCCTTTTCTATTTTTTTTGGTAAAGAACGGCGAAGTCCATCCGAACCGTCCAATGAAGAATAAAGAGGAGAGCAAAGCGCCAATGGCACGCGAAGCGCATGCGGAACGGGCACGGAGAAAAAAAAGTGTGGAGGAGAAGCAGCCGAGCTCATTCCCTTCGCTTCCTGGGCCCAAAGCAGTGCAGTCTTTCCTGGCCAAATCAAGGATTTGGGGCTTCTTGCTACGCTACTTAATTATATAAAAAAATCCCTTTTTTCTTTTAGTAATATAGTAATATATATGAATAGAAAGATAGATCCATCCATCTATCCTATTTTTATAGAAATCTCTAAAAAAGAATCGATTTCATTCAACGTTTGATTCAAAGAACAGCGCTTAGCCCCCCCGCTCATGAAACGGCTCTGCTGCAATGGATGGCAGAGGGTCCGTAGTACCCACAGCGCTGGAGTGATCCAGTAGCCGGGAAGGGGCCTAGAAGTGCCTACTACTACACCACACTACACTTGGCTCTACACATTTACAGAGCGGCTTCAATCCTTATTCCTTATCCCCGCCTCGAGAAGCACTGTTGAGAGGAAGGGCAGTTACACTGCTCCTCTTCATTCTCTACAGGGTTCCAACCCTTTCTTCAACATAGGTGACAACGAGCGGGGCAGAGATGGAAGAGATCGAACACGGGAATAAGAAGCAAGCTCGCCCTCCTTTTTTTGATAGAGGGGGATGGAGAAAGTGGACAAAACAGACTCGCATTCCTCATAGAACAAATACGGGAAAAGAATCATATTTAAAACGTTCCTAACCTCGTAGAGCCGTGTATTGTAAGTGATCCGAACCCGCCCGGAGCGAGCCTCCCATAGAGGCAAGTGAAGTTGGTGAGCCGTATGATGGGCAACTATCTCCTGCGGTTCGGAGAGGACTCAGCTGTTAGTTAGAACCCCCGGGGTGGACCCTTTCACTCTATTTTATTATATACGCGTCGCGAAAAGAATGTTTTTTGATACACCTAGGACATGGATTCTATATGAACCAATGGATCGTGACAAGTCGTTACTACTAGCAATGACTTCCTCTTTCATTACTTCATCCTTTCCATATCCCTCTCCCTTGTTCTCGGTTACTCATCAAATGGCACTCAGTTCATATCTTTAAGTTCGATCATTGACAAGGTTCAAAGAAAGGGTGGGCCATTGAAAAATAATAGATTCCAAACCACAATGCTAGCAGATGGCGGGCCTCCGCTTTTCTTTTCATTAAATAAACCGGCCGCCTTGTTAAAAAGACAAAAAAGGGTTAGAAAGGTTCTTACAATGTTCGTTCAATCAAGCAGCATTCTTTGAAATTATTCCATCGACCCGCGACATGAACTAAATGTCCCCAAGGAACTTACTCCGAAAAGTCCTGACAAATGATGGTTGAGACGCATTTTTAAACCACAAAACGCTCGGTTTCCATTTGGGTTGTAGGTGTAACCAACCCGCTATTAAGGATACGCTTCGCGTGGGCGCTCTATTATTGCCTCCTATTCCTGAGGGGGGGGTCGGGGTTGCGTGGCGATACCCGCGAAAAAGAAGGGACTAGTTGCTCTTTTGGGTGGGCCTTTCGTACTCAAGGGAGAATTATTGAGCGCACTCAAATCGGTTCAATATTCATGAAAAGCCGGGTTTGAAATGATCCATGTTACGGAACCAAGACAATCTATCTGACTAATAAAAAAAGAAAGGGTTAAGGGCCTTCAACGCCTATAAATAGAAGCTTCTTTCGGTCTCTCTTTGGACTTAGAAGTAGGCAAGAAAGAGCTTTGAGTAGCCATGGCTATCGCTAACAGACTTGCGATAATTGAGCAAAAAATACGTCAGGTGGAAAACGAGAAGCTCCAACGGGAGCAAACGCTGGGTGCGTTCTGGGAACATATGCCTGCTATCGATCCTATTATCATACGAGATCGTATGCTCTTTCTCCAGAACCAAATTCGCGCTCTCGAAAACAGGAAGGGGGCGCTGCTCGGAGGGGCTCCTTGTGGAGGTTGCCATCCTCCGTGACCCGGGATGAGGAGACTGGAATAAATTAGCAAGTGCTTAGCTTAGCTCAGTTTCCAGCACTGTTCATTATTATGTTTAATTAAGTTCTATGTCTTTTGTTAACTTAATCTTAAGATTAAGTTAGTTAACTTTGTAGTAATGTTGTGTGGTTGAAAGTTGTCTATGTGTAAGCTTCCTATTGGATGTACTCCTATGTATAAAAACTGTAGTGCTGGAATGAATAAGAATAAAAATCTGCTCTGTTCTAGTGATTTGAATTCTTTGTGAAATCCGGTTTTTTTCCTTTCCGGATCTCTTCCGTTTCATCGATTTTGTCCGGATCCTCCTTTTCTTCCGAAAAAGGGGAAGGGGAAGGAGAGAGAGCAAAAGCGGTGCAATAGAAGATTCAAACCGCGGATCAAACCAAGTAGACGAAATAATAAGCCTTAATGACGAGAGATTCCCGCTTGAATGAAATCTTCTTGTGATGATAACCTCATAATAACATGTCTTGGATCGAGTAATTCAATACGAACTTCGCTGTTCATCATCCAGTGAGTGCGAATATGAGGTCTAGCAGAAGAAGAGGAGAGGTTCTGAAAGAAAGAAGGTAATATCAGTAGTGAGACTCGAGGGGGGGGGTTTACTAGCTCGACTGAACGGAACACTTGCCCCTGACCGCCGCCTGTGCCGCAGACTTCGTTCCATAGCTTTTAGCAGAGTGGGAAGCCCTGGGGAGTGAAATGAATTAAGTAGCTTATTTTTGCGTGTTGCATTAGAATCTTCTGGCTGCGCCTCCGGTATTTGTTTTTTACTGAGATTGTATTCGACCCTAATGGCAAAAACCCGTAACTATCTTAATAGTAAGGAATCCCACAACTACATCATAATACAAAGGATCAGTTTCAATGGATCAATTTCTCCTTTCTTGCTTTTTTCTACATCTCTGACGGCTTGGGCTTGCCCGACCAGAATCATTAGGAGGTCTACTTGTGTTTGCCTGTGCCCCGGCTGGATGTACCGTTTGTAACCCAATTGGATACCTCTATTAAGATCTAGAAACATATGGATTTAGGATGAACCACGGAAAGGACATTTTAAAATGAGCAGCTTCATCTCCGGCATGCCAAAAGGCTCATCAATCACATGATCAATAAATCTATACCTGCCCAACCCTTTCTGTTCACCATATTCATCTAGGCAATCAGATTCCGCGATCAAGGTAAGGTTAAGAAGGACCATCCGATGCAACTAACTTGAAGGCTATTGAACCGGAGGGACAGCCAATGAAGCAACAGACACCCGGCGGAACCTTTTTAGACATTCTTTTTTACGCACGTAAAATAATGAGGGGTTTGAATTGGGGCAACTAATAAATAGGTACATAGTAGCTCGCCCATTCGGGAGAGGATTCATTCAGTCTTCTTTATTTCATTTTTCATTTGAAATTTATTTCATAAAGGCCGGCTACTCATGAATTGATCCATTTCTTTCATAACCTATATTTTATGTATTCACTTGATTCTCATGGGCAAAAGTTAGTTACTCACTCTATAACTCCCTCTTCCTAACGGTCAAGCGCCTCTCCTTCGGAACCTCTCCATTGGTTGAACAACGTCGTTACTCTATTTCCACCCTCCTGGCAAGAGTATATCGCCCCATAAAAGGTTAGCTAGGCTACGTTCTGAAAATATTGGCATATTTCCTCTCTTTAGTCAGTATAGCAGCCTCGTTCCACCCGGAGAGTCGTAATTTCCAGTAACGTCCTTGTTCTGATTCGGAAGGATCTTTTTCAGGAACGGACTTTCTTTTGTAATCCAATCCGGGAATCCGGAGGAAACTACTGTGGAATCAACTTCTGCTTTAACTTATCGGGAGAAAAGGGAGGATGCTCACTGTCACTGTCGGGCTTCTATGAGTGGCGCTTTCGATTGACTGCCTTCTTTCGATTCCTCTAGACGATCTTAAAGACCAGAGATCCTAGACCCAAGTAGACGGGACGAAAGAACAGAGCTTTTCTTTGGTTTCGTCAACAACAAGTCAAGTTGTTTTGAGAGTTCAAGTAAGGACAGGTTATATAAAATAGTCTTCTTCACGGCGATTGGTTGTTTTGTTGTCCAAGTCGAGTAGAGTAAGTTGCTGCTTTCATGGTGGCGAGTCACTATTACTTGTGGCTTGAGCCGGGAGGGGCTTTCCTGGTGATGGGTATGCGCCTGTTTCAAAGCTCGATCGACGGGAAGGGACCGAAGCGTACATACAAAGATAGCGCTAGTTGGAAGATAGGCAGGCTCCACGCAATGAAATTGTTTTTGAATCACTTTGCGCTTGAAGAACATAAACTTTTCGTTTCATTGATACGCGATGCTAATCGTTTCATGTGGTATGGTTATACACCGTGGGACAGTAATTCTCTACTCTTGGTTGTGCCGTGAAATCCACTTGACTGCTAGCCAAGGCTATCGTTACCCCACTTATTCTTTACATTCATAGTCATTGACGAAGACACTGTTATACCGGTATAACCTCATTCTAAACAGACTTGGTTGTTCCGTGTAATCCATAACCAACTATCACATAGGGATTGATGATAGAAAGCATTCAACATCTTTCAGCTTCTTCCATCTTTCTTTCAGAACCTTTCATGACTATTAATGACTATCCTTTCAAGTCTTGTTAACGGTACAACCAGTCGAGGAGAAATTGTACTGGGAAATCAAAGTAACAACAAGATTGACATGTCTTCATCTGAGTCGAGTGTCTTACGCCCAGTCATTCTTTCTATGTGGATAGTCACTAAGTACGCTATATAAAGAATAAATGAATAAGATAGTTGGCGGTACAACCAATGCTGTATAAGCTGTTAATAGGCTCTAATAGTACGCTATGTCAATGAATGACCTCACTGAAAGATAGTGAGTGGGCCACGGGTGTGGCACATGAACGGGATTTCAATAGAGTTGATTACTCCGCCAATTGTGACTGTCTGTTTTCCCGCGTCTTTTCACTCGTTCTTCTTTTGACACGAAATCCGTTTTCCCGTGTTTTTTAATAGGAATTGGTCACTTCCGTCATCAAATGGGTCTGGTTACACATTATTCTTTAAATGGTAATGAAAAAAGTGAGACAAGAAGTCGTTGTTAGTTTACCCATACAGGCTACTTACTACTAGTGACGCATTGTTGATTTCGTTAACGCTACAACCGAATGCTTTATAGAAGTTCACTACACTTCGTTTGTAAGACCGCATAAAAAGAGTTGTAACAGACCATCGTGGATTCATCCCGTGCTTTAAGTGGATTAAATGACCTTATTTTCATTCGGGAAGATAGGTTTAGGCGGAATACTCCATGGATAATCGAAAAGGGGTGCTACGTTCCGTTAGGTCAGGGAGGCATTGATTGCTTGCTCGTATTGGATACGTACCAGAGGCCGGTTCTTCACCGATGAGAACTTCTATCGCGTACCGGATGAATTGGTAGCAGGCGGGTCGATAGTTGAGGTACGACGGGATATTCCTCCACGGCTGGCAATCCCCAGTCCACAACAGACCTGATCTTCTCTTGATCCATCTGAATCACACCCTTGCTGATCCAATGGCCAAGAAAGAGCACTTTCGTCTGAGCACCGTTTCGCGTACAGCTTCTTTTCCTGCTACACCCGGAACACTGTACTCAGGGTTCCAAACCTCCAGTGAGTGACTATAAACGATTATGTCATCGAGGTTTTCCACTACAAACTGGTCAAGGTAAGGGTTTGAGTTATCCATTTAAGTGCGGAACAAGACCTGAATTAGGACGATATTCATAGATCAGTTACTCTTTGTGTACATTATGGAGTGGAGACTCCATGTTGAAAGCTCTTTCAAATAGCATGAGCGTTGAAAGTATTCAATTAGACTAGAGCGTTAGATTCTTTATAGGTAACCACGGGGGTCGAAAGAGCTCGACTATAAAGGAGAGTATTTCAATGGCTTGCTAAGCGAAATGCAGTTATAGATAGTTTACTTCTTGTTAGCTTTCTTTCAATCCAACTGAACAAGATGCCGAAAGAGACTATTTCCGATGGTTTAAACCGCTGCTCCTTAGGCATCATGGAAGTTTACCTCTTACATACTAAAAGTGGCAACAAAGCCCTTATTAGCCCCTGTGTCGTTAACTTAGCCCTACCCTAAATGAGAAAGGTGCGGTTCTGAACGAAGCGAAGTGGGAACCAACAAAGGAGGCTCTGAAAGAGAGGCACCTTTGGTTCGGATGCTGGGAAAGATGTCCGCACAACCAGTAATCGGAACAGGAGGCAACCAATCAAGGAGAGGAATATCACCTCTTGCCGCTAGGAATTGGCATTTCCTTTAATAACGGATTCCTTCTAGTAAGATCCTGGTCAAATGAGCTAATTCACCCTTTCGATCTCGGGGATTTGTTATTGCAGTTGTTATGCTAACCGCGGAGCAGGACTTTAGGTTACCCGCTACTTTACCTTTTAGCCGTCAACTGTCTTTTCCCTTGCTCGGAATCGAGCAATTCCTTTTGCATCGGTTATGAAATAAAGGGACTTTTCCTTTCCTTAAAGCTAACAAGCCGCGCAACAAGGCGGCCGCGAAAGAAAGAAGGATATGCTGCTCATGTGCCTAACCGGATCTTCAGACCTATCCGATCCCTCTTCGTCTGACTCTCATCTCTTGTTCCGCACACGGGCTTAAAACATCGGCTTGCCTTTCCTTCGCTACCTTAGCAGCCGCCTTTCTCACTTCCTTCGTCAGTGCCTTGACCAAAGAGGGGAATGCCTGAATGAAACCCAATCACTTCTGTCACAGCCCAAATATATTCTTATATGTCACCCTCGAATCTTCTATGGTACGTGTCTCAAATCGGATATTGAATACTTAATTTCGATATTGGGATTTTTTTCTTGATTAGAGCGAGTAAAGATGAATAAAAGCGTTACAGTTCTAGCAGGTGACCGAACGGACTAAGCCCGAAAGAAGAAATATAATGAATATTGGCGTGCATATGTACTCAGGAAAGCAATTGATCGATGGGACGGGAAAGAGAGTTTATATCACGAGTTTAGCTTTTGGGCGGCTTTCTTTTAAAGTATGGTACGCGTGACTGACCCTCTAATGTCAGTCGAGCTTTAAACCCTTACATGCTAAAGCTCTAAAACGCTTTCTTTGCTGCGCGTGAGGGTTTTGATCAAAGTGAGTCTGCCCTCTCCTAACTAAGAGCTCTCCTTTGGAGCCGCTGTCGAGCTTTATTGAACAGAACTGAACTAGTCGAGCGAACCACACTTGCAGTTCCTCTCCCTCTCCCTCTCCTTAGCAGTCGAGTAAGTAACTCCCATAGGTCGAGCTCTTTTGCTTTCAATCAACAATTTCATTGCCCGCCAAGTGGTAAGGCATCGGTTTGGCAAAGGTTCGAATCCACACTTGACCCTTGTCACAAGCCATATTGATTGAATTCGGTGTATGGTAAACATGTAGAAAAGACGGTTGAGAAGTCCTTTAGGGGCGCTGTTTTCATCCAACTCGAAATATCGTAAGAAAACGCACACAAGATCCCATGTCTTTCTTGGTTGGACCAACCCAACCAGCGATGTCTTACAAGTCTTTCTTCTTTCTTTTTTAGAGCAAGAATCTAACAGTCAAAAGTTTACGATGAGCATCTATTTGAGTCGATCATTTCCAAGATCTAATTCCAGTTTTCAGTTATCTAGTGGTAATGCCTTACAATCAGAAGTAGTACGCTTAAGGGAAGAAAAGTTCTTGGTGGATGCAGGACCTGGGACCCCCAGAATTTGTATGCAAGATGAGCCTACAGGAGTGCCAATCAACCGAGCCGCCAGGTTTGAGAATAAGGTGGGATCCCAGGATGTAGTGGCCGGTGAATCACTGATCAAAGAGCAGATTTTGGAGAGATTCTTCATCGATGTAGTGGCCGGTGACTCAAAGTGCAAAGAGCGAGCAGCCGCCAGGTTTAATTCTTTGGTGGGATCCACAGATGTAGTGGCTGGTGAACCGCTTCTTCTTCTTCCACGAAGATTCAGACAAAGGCTCGCTTGGATGGAACTGAACAAGATTTGGAGAAGGAATAGAAAGGTAAAGGGCTTTATTCTTCAGAAAGTCAAAGGAGGATTTTTAGTAGGCATCGGGGGTTTCATTACTTTTCTTCCATTCCGCCGGATATCGAATGGTCGATTCACCATTTTGAGCATTAACCTCAAAAGGCCGAAGATTGTGGTGTTCTAACAGCGGCAGATCAAACAAGAACTTATTTCTTTCTAGATTAATTTTTTTCAACAACCGATCCGCGTGGAAGGAGGAGAGTTGTAGCCGGATCGAACTCCCTTTACTTCTGAAGCGCTTGGACATAGGATTTCCGGCGTAGCGCTTTTCCTCCAACCTATTCCTCAAAAGAGAGGTTCCTCCTCTATCCCTTCAACCTTCTCGGCAGGTGGGATGCCCCATAAGCGCTTTTACCTTTCCTCTTTTACCCATCCATCAATGAAAAAATTTGTTATTACGTATCTAAGGAACTCGACCCCAACTCATCTATCCCGACCGAAGCCCACCATTGAACCTCCAAAAGCAGGACCTGGTGCTCCTGTCTTCTCTTCCGGAATCACCCTGATAGGAGCATCTGTAGCGGCATCAGTAACGAGGGAAAGAGAGGCGGAAGGCGCCCCTTCCAAACAATGAAAAAAATCCGGGGAACTTCGAAGCTTATGGGGCCTCCTCTTGTAAGCTAGCTCCATTCGATCGATCGGGGAATTTGATGCTCTGCAGTGAAGGTTACGAAGTAATATGAAGAGTGGTAAACTCTGAAAGATGGAAACAGGGGAGTTGGCTGATAAAGATGGACAGTAAGGATCGCGTAATATCAATTTATCGTCCTCGGAAATTCTAAGCTATATGGGGGGCTTGGATGGTGAGCAAAAACAATTGATCAAGAAGTTGGTCAACTTTCGCATGAAAGAAGGTAAAAGAACGAGAGTTCGTGCTATTGTTTATCAAACTTTTCATCGCCCTGAACGCAATGTAATCAAACTTATGGTTGACGCCGTAGAGAATATAAAGCCCATATGCGAAGTGGAAAAAGTCGGAGTAGCTGGTACTATTTATGATGTCCCTGGGATTGTAGCCAGGGATCGTCAACAAACTTTAGCTATTCGTTGGATCCTTGAAGCAGCTTTCAAACGACGTATAAGCTACAGGATAAGCTTAGAGAAATGTTCATTTGATGAGATACTGGATGCTTACCGAAAGAGGGGAATTGCACGTAAGAAAAGGGATAATCTTCATAGACTGGCTTCCACCAATCGGAGTTTCGCCCATTTCAGATGGTGGTAAAGTGAGACCACATAACGAGCTCTTCAGCAATAGTCTGAAAAATTAACTTCAAAGGGAGGGTAAAAGATTGGAAAGTGTAGAGAGTTTTCGCGGCCGGAGCTTCCTATCTCTCATTCGTTCCGTTCCTCATATCTCCGGTCAATGGACATTAGATACGTGATAACACTTGTGGTTTCGGCGAATCGCCTTCACTCTCGGCAGCCTCTTGGTGTCCCAGGAGACGAATCGAAGAAATTCGGTTAAGAATCAAAGCCTTTAAGGAGTTGGAAAGGGAGGAAAACCAGAAAGATAGCCCATGCGGCTTCCACAGAAACGGATTTATCACAATCCACAAGGTCTTGTCAAGCGAGTTGTCTTAAGAGCAATTGCCGTAGAATCAGACTGCCCAGTGTCCATTACAGATGCCCCTTGATAGAAAGAACCAAAAGAAGCAGCGCTTCTCTTTCTATCATTCCTGCTTTAGACTAAGGCATTCCAGCGTTCATTCGCCAGGCCAATCAATCTTCTGAAAGAGCCCTGCCTCTGGTTTGCCCACTGCATATATTCATTGTCTTCTCTCGGGGGCTTCTATAGAGGTCAGAGTCGCGCGTACCCAAATCTGAATAAGTAAATCGGCTCACAAATGGAGGAATCTAAACCTTTCTCTATTTCGAATGTCAAACCTGAATGCAAGCCTAATAGGGAAAGTGCTAAGGTTAATGCCCCATGACGCGAGATAAAAGGACTAAGAGCCTTTATCCCATGGTCAACAATCGGCTTCACTCGCTCAAGTTTTTCATAAATGGAGCGCATCAGTTCTATTGAGAACCAATTCCTCGAGTAAAGGCTTCTACAGCTGGTTGACAAAGAATCCGAAATGCGCCACTTTTCCTGGTAGGAAACGCTAGAATATTGCACTGATCGGAGAGGAATTCTATTTCATTCATTGCCCATCATCGAAAGTCTTTGATTCCTGCTTTAACTAATAGAAAGAGGGGATGAAAAGTGTCTATATCCCACTCTGAAACAAGCCAATAGGTAAGGACTAAGGGTCCGCGGGAAGGCCTTATGAACGAAATAAAGAATCAGTGAAGCCGAGTGACGAAGTAGCTCGCCCGTGAGTGAGAGGCGAACCGTGTAAAAGTAGGGTTCCTAAGCAAGCGAAGGTGGGGAACAGAAGGGTTGGTGCTTATACTCCAACAGGTATTTCCATGGCTAGAAAGGCTTCTTCAATCCAGCCATATCTTACCGACCAGGGGCTTTTGAGCGAGCAAGCCACTTCTCGGCAAGCTACCGTTCTTTCGGGTATTTATCCGCTTGATTGTAATTTGATGGACTTCTTCACTTCTACTTCGTAGCCTCGATCGAAAGCCAACTACAGACAAGTAACAACTTCTTGATACCATTCGCGCGACCTCCCAGACAGCACCCGCTTACCGGGAGAAAGACGAAATAGGATGGGTTTACAGCCCTAGGCAATAGTTAAAAAAGAGCATGTCCCAAGTGAGTTCTGATCGAAGGTGAGCACCAAGTTCCCATCAGGAGCAGAGGCAGTTCTTTCCAGACTTTCTTTCAAGAGTTCTAGTCGCGCCTCTCCACTCTAACAAAGTAGTCCATCTGAAAGAAAACGTGGGTTTTCTATACAAATGGTGCCCATTCGGCCAATGTTGAGTGTCAGGCGAAGCTACCCCCCGCGACCAGGGAATCGATGGCACGTACCGTTGTCAGTTACCAAGTGATGATCTTAAAGCCCAATCCGCAGCCTAATCACTTCGGCTTGTTCCTTCCTCGCCAAGGGATCCCACTACCGTGGGCTATGCCTGGTCTTATTTCTTTCAGAACCTATGATCTCCATTGTTCTGATTTCCCTGCGGAGAGCTTGCTAAAAAGCTCCTCGCAACGAGGGGTGTCTGTCTTCGTGCTCATCAACTGGAGAATCTCGTTTCTCTTTTAGTTGATCGACCTCTAATCGATATCTAGGTTCTGAAAGAAAGGCACTGAAAGTGTGCGCCTGCCTCAAAAACTTTATCCCCGTAGCCACGGATAAACGTCTTTGCTTCGCAACCTTCTTGATGATGGTGGGCAAATAAAGTCTTCACTTCGTTCAGAACCGGCCCTTCTTTCACCGTTGCTTCGCAACCTTACATCTGCCAACTTCGATTCGACCGGAAAACAAGCTCCTGCCAAGTGAGCGACATCAGCTTACGAGCCAGATGATAGATGATGCAATCAACCATACAATACAGTAAATGAATATAAGGGTTTCGGGGTAGAATGTTGAAGGGATACGTACCCAGTAAAAGTTCAGAGCGGAATGAATCGGAATTCAGACAGTTAGAAGGGTTGGAGGTCAGGGTAAAGGTGGAGGCTCAATTACACGAGAATCCCCGCGAGCCCGCCCTATATTCTTGTGCAACAGGGGATGACAGACCATTTCAAAAAAGATACGAAAACCAAGGGTGGGTTCTCAGTCCGGTTGAGCAGATGTGGACGAGCTAAGAGGCCACACCTTCCCCCAACGGTCGTGCTCCCATATACAACCTGTTGTGCTTATACAGTGAAATCTTTTTTTTTCTATCAATAAACAAGGTAGCGGGTGGCCAACCCACCCGGGGACTGGCGAGCCCCGCGGATTCTCTAAAAATCTCTCCGTTTTCTTTGTTTAGGGCTCTCCATAAGCTAATAATGAATGCCGAGATCAAACGACATCATGTACCGCGGTTAGAGGGACCTCTTCTGCCTACTCTTCCGGTTCAATGAAGTGAGTTTCCGCTGCTGCTTTTCACTTGACTGAAGGCACCGAAGGTTATGTTGCCATGGTATTTTTGTGTGGGAAGTGGAATGCGGGCATCTGCGGGTCAAGTTTTGGAGGGAAGGCATCTTTCTCTCCCAATTGCCAAGAGGATTCATCTCGCTGCCTTTCCTATCAAGAGTCATAATAGAATTAGGAAAGAAGAAGACGCGTCAGAAGATACCGATGCCGATGTTTGATGGCATTGTGAGAATACTTGAAAATGTGAGGCATGTTCCGGAATTGAAGAAAAGCTTGATTTAACTTTCGGAGCGGTGGAGTTATTAAAGTCTCCAAAGGCATTTTGGTTGTCATGAAAGGTATTCGGAAACTTGTATAAATTGCTTGGAAGCACGGTTGTTGATGGTGCACAAATGGTGATAGAACATGATGAATTTCCGGTGATTGGGTCACATGAGTGAAAAAGGTATGGAGATCTTGATGAAAAGGGAACTTATTCCACAAGGAATTTTGTGAGCATTGTGTATATGGGAAGCATCATAAGCGAAGCTTCAAGGCCACTAGTAAAGGCATACTTGACTACATTCACTCGGCCCGTCTCGCACTAAATCATGTGGAGGTGCATCATACTTCATATCTTTCATTGATGAGGGTCAAATTCTTGAAGTCAAAGGATGAAGCTTTCATGGCATTCAAGCATTTCAAGACCGAGGTTCTGAAAGAAAAGAAACCGGAAGGTGGATCAAGGTGATTAGAACGTTTGGAATTTGTAAACAAAGTCTTTCTCAAGTATTGCAAGGATGAAGGAATTGTCATGCATAATACCATTGTTCGGAGCCGCTCGAATGAAATGAGAGGGGCAGTCAAACCGCTATAACCTGGTATATACATAATATAGAACCAGCTCACTGTAACAGCTATAGATAACCGGTAGACTTAGCCCATGAGTGGCTATAGGTATCGGATTGAAAGAAAGTTCTACGTACAACATATCTGCGTCCCAGTGACTTCTTGTCTAGAACTAACCCTAAAGGGAACGAAAGCTCATTGATACTAGTTTCTATTTCATTCGAGCACATGTGGGCGTGAAGACTCAAGTTGTGGACATTTTCACACGCACTAGCTCAAATGTGTCCAGAGAAAAACCCCAGATAGAAGAGCCCACTAACTGCTAAGGGGACAGGAAAGTGTCACAGTGACCAGCAATTGGATCTCCGACAATAAGAAGAAAGCACCGCAGCTAGCTCGCCTTGTCCACGGAACTTCTCCTGTTGAGAATCCTATCTTGCTTGACTGCGCGCATTGATTTGACTTATCCGCTTAAGTGATAAAAGGAAGTTGATTTAGCTTGAACCTTGAGCCATAGAAGAGGACCTTTCAGAAGGACGACTGGCTTTAGCCCGAATTAACCGAGAGTCAACCTATTTAACCGGGGATTCTCCATTTACTGTATCGTATCCTTTTCTTGTGGTGATGGAAATATATATGTAAGATTGTTGTAGAAGTTTCCAGCCTCACAGGCTTTAGATTGGACTATGGAACCGAGCGAAGACCTTTGAGATGGATATACCCCGGGAGAGTCCACTTATGAAATGGATCCGGATTAACCGCTTTCGACTGAGATGTAACCTTCGCCTTTGCTTTTGGTATTCTATGCGGCTTTCTCCAACTCGGTTTTTCTTTCTCTATGAACTCTATAGATTGATTGATCCACAAAGAGATTGTACCTACTTCAGTATAAGTTTCTCCTTAACCCTATGGCACTTCGTTGCTTGCTCCAGTGAGCTACCTATTTAATGAAAGGGATCTTATTCTCCTTTTTCAGTGTGTGTACACGCGAAAAGATGAACTCAGACTAATAAAAAGGAAACGGAAACTTATCACAGCTTGAACGGGATTCATTTAAGGGAAGAAGACGAAGTCGATTCAATCCAACTCCAACCGACCGACTGGAGAGATATTTAGTCATGAAAGGCAGAAATAAGAAAGAGATTCTTCGAGCAGTACCTTTATACCTTTAATGCATAAAAAGTGATTAGGCGGGGTGGAATTATAAACGAGAGGCTACTCACAAGATCTTGAAGCTGATTGAATAATTTACAGGGGGGCTCTCGGAGGCCCGAACCGACTTCAAATCAATTTGCTAGCTTTCTTTAGCGGTTGAATCTCTCTCCCGGTTAGTCCGCTCACTACCTAGGTCGAAAGAAAAGCATATCCCTTTTGAAAGCGCCCAAATAGGGATTTTTTAGACCGGGAGGAAAAAAGCGGGGTCGTTACCCACTTAGTGATAGGTAGAGACAGGCTAATTCGCAAGAGAGCTTGAAGCTAATAAACTTCTTTGCGGGATTCCGTTGTGCGTTAAACCCATCCGTTGAGGTCTGTTATGGTAAAGATTGAAATATAGGGGCTTGGAGGTTTGTTTTTCCTATTCTTATTCCTGTTAAGCGGAATAAGAAAGACTAGGTAGCTCGCTTTCTTGGGATTGCTCGCTGGCTGACTATGACGATTGCCCTCACTCGAAAGCCGCTTCAAAAAATTCCAATAAGATCCCCCGATTTACTTACTTTTTAAGAAAGCATAGAGGCGAGCTTTAAGACGTTCTTTGATCCTTGTTGTACTTTCGGGTTGGACTCCTGTCCTCGTCCTCCCTTGCCTGACAGCACACCTGAAGGAAAGGAAACCTGTATAACACAAACAAAGGAACGGCAATCACCACAAGCAATCAACGATTAAAAATGACAAACGAACGGGGCATAGGGTATAGAGGCGGAGTCTTGGCTGGGAGGACTAAGAGTAGCTGTAGGAATAATAAAAGGAGAGCTCTAGAGAATAGAAAGCGTCTTGTCAGAGCATATGTAGCTTCTGATATAGGAGTTGGAGCAGGAACACGAGTAGGGACTCACTTTCAGTGCCTTCGCTTGTTAGCTAGTCTTTCCTTCCAAGCCACCAAGCCTTATCTTCGTCTCCCTTCGATCGTTTTCTTTTTTATTCATTTGTCACATATAGGTATAGGCGAATAAAAGATAACGATTTTCGAAGCTGTGCTAATAGTGGTCAAGAATAAGGTAAGAAGAGGTTTAATCAAAAATACGGGGGATAATGATTTTGATTGACTTTAGTCACTATACGAACACAATGTGAATTGCCTCATCGATGGTCAAGCTTTTTACTCGCGGAAAGCAAGCAGCAACTAAGGTAGTCAACTTTCTTAGTGCTTGCGCTAAGTAAGAGAGCAAAGAAAGTTCTTTCGTCCGCCCAAGGAAGTCGTAGGTAGCAGGCTTGAGGGAGTCGTAGGAGAGAGCAAAGCCTGGTAAACGGATGCTACTCCTCTTCTCCTTCGGAGCCCTACTTCCATAATTGGATTGCTCCGTCATGACTTATCAAAAGTATGGAATTCTGGTTGGTTCTTCAGGAACCTAATACGAAAGTATTGAGTCTGAATCCCTGTGGATGAGGTGGAGCAGATCGAGAAAGCGTTAGGCGTCCTGTCGTTTTAGGGAGGTATTTAGGCGTTGTCCTGTTCATAGCTTCTGCTCTCCATAGCGCTTCACACCAAGCTAGCTTTCTTTCAGAACCTTAGTGCGCTTTACACCGAGCCCTCAAACAAAGCAATGGCTCGAAACCGGGCAACTGGCCAAATAACCACAGCGTCCTGCGCATCCTCACACACGAACAAAATTGCTAAAGCCAAAGGTCCGAAAGGTGTGTTCGTCGTAGGACATTTTCCTTGAAGTCTATAATGGGGCGCTTGCAGCTTCCCCGCCGGGGGCTTCCCTCTCAATTGAATGGAGACAAACCACCTTCGGATTAGCCCCTTGCTGATACACCTGCTTCTCCTTTTTTTTCTTCAGAAGGAATCTTTTATGATGGTGCTGCACCACCTCTCTTTTCTACGATTAGACGCATTCTCTTGACTTTCATTCATTTTAAAGTTTTAATTCATCCTTCGGCGACCTCTAGATCGGAAAACAATCTTTCTAGTTCAAACCTAAAAAACTCTGTAGGTCTCATGCCGCTTTACCAACTCTTCTTTTTCGGGGCGCTGGAAATCGAACCCAACTAGACCTTTTCCCCCTTAAGAATATCCTAACCAACTGAGCGGTGTAAAAGATACAATTACCTACGAAATTGCGTAAAATGAAATAGAAATTGCGTATGAAAGACGCCCAAAAAGTCCCATGCTTTCTGTTGGTCCAGGTTTTGGTACAGACTCCCCTCCTGCGCCCGCGAGGGATTTCATTCCTGACTTCAACGCGCCCTCGAGGCTCTCATAATAGAGATAGAGGAAACCCAACGAGAGCTAAAGGGGGCCCAGGAAGAATGGAAGTCCTGGGAGGGCGAGCGGAGGGAGAAGGAAGCGCGTCTCTATCATCAGCGGCTGAGAAGCGCAGAGGTATACCGCGAATACCAAGCTCTGTTAACCAGGCGGGATCTCTGGGAGGCAGAGTTAACGCGGGTAACAGGTCGAGCAAGAAAGTCACGGGGTATAGATATTGACGAATAAAGAAGTCCCGGGAACAAGAGCTACCATCTACTTTATTCTGTTATGTCCTTCTCATGATCGTAGACCACCATCCTAGCTAGAGGGATCAGAAATTGAAGTTCCGAGGAAAGAGAGGTTGAGTTTGAATAATTCTTAGATAGAAGTCGTTGTGATATAGCGTATATAGATATAGATGGATGACTGGACTTGGCTGCGCCCTAAGCCAAGCTGCACTACGTAGCCCCTCTAAAACCATTACACCTATCCCGTCCAAAACAACATATACCTCAACAGCAGAAGAAGGAAGTCATCCTCAATGCCCTTCATCTGATCATCTTCTTCTTCCCACATTGATGACACGAAAGAGAACCCTCACCTAATGAAAAAAAAAGCCCGGAGCGCGATTCTTCTTTTTGATTTTAATGAGAACAGCACGGAACTAGACTAAGGAAGTCATCTGCGGTGCCCCTTGCACTTTCTAATGGGACTTTCCCTGGTTGACTCTTCTTACTATGAGAACAATGAGCACCAGCTTCATTCACAAGAGAATGGGCTTCCTCCAGTCATAATGATCCCGTACGCTAATAACACAGCGGATTAGAGGGGACAAGAGGTTCCACTCATCAAAGTGTGAGACGCAGGGCTAAGAAGAGTAGCTTTCTGTATGTTTTCCTTGGTTGCCTTAACCGTCTTGAAAGAGAGTGAGTGCAAAAAAGCGGAGTAAGGTTTAGACTTTTCCCAAGTATCTAATGTTTTAGCCTTATCTGCTCTTTGTGTTTTAGTAAAGGCAATAGGAATAGGAATTGGCGTAACCGGTCTTGAAGGCAGGGCTTATTCTACTTATTTTTATTGAAAGGTTGGAATGCCTAGTTTCGTACCCAAGCCCAAGCACGGGATTCGACTTGCCCTCTTATTCTTAGATGGCGAGAATCCGATCTTAGTCTTTTCACGAATCCGCTCTATGAAGGTAGCAGGCGCAAGGCGATAAAAAAGAAAGTCAAGACTCGGTGGTCACTTCGCGATCTAATTCTTCTTCTTCTTGAAAAAGCTTCATTGAAAAGGCTATTCCTGTCCTTTGCCAAAGATGGAAGACCAATCTACTCTACTACCACTACCGATGACGGTCATAAATGGTTTAAGGGGGTTCAATCGAGTCCCGGTGAAGAGCGAGAGCTGCAGATTCCCACACTTTATGATCATAAAACGAGATCAAAGATCAAAGAATGTGGATTGCCGCTTGTCTTTTTTCTTATGATGAATATGAGGGATCGGGGAGTAGGATAAAGAAGACTTCACAGCATGGGTTTAAAGAAAGATATGAAGCTGGCGACCCCTTGATGTGAGCTGAGGGGCTAATTCATTTTCTTATTATGTTCTGTTTTCTAAGGATAAGAAGCTTTATTATCCCCCTGTGTCCAAGGATTCACCATTCTTGCCTCCTTCTCAAGATTCATCACTCTGTCCATACTACGTCACTAGAAAGGCTTGAAGATAAAAAGAAAGATGTAGACCTTGGTCCTCTTATTCAAAAGGAATTGAGAGACATATTCGATTTTTCCGGGCTTTATAACTCCTCAATCATTGTAGTGGGAATACCCGTTATGAGTAGTAAGGACTTTTCCGGGTATTTACTCTATGGGATGTCGGGTCGTCGCCGGGTCTTTCGAGATGCGAAGAATAGCGGAGATAAAAGGTCGTCCCTTTACTCTATTCCGGACGGATACTGAACTAGTTGGAGGCCTTACGAGGGCTAATCTACTACTTGACTCACGAGTTGCTCAATGAATCTGTTGATTCGGAATCACGGGATCGGTAGATGTCATATAACTTGATTACTTAGAAAATTATTATGCCGGCTGAAATAGAAAAAAAAGAGGATAATAACACTAGCTTAGACGTAAATCGATATGTTGAAAATTGAAAAAAAAAGAAAGGGTTCCCGCATCATCACTTACGCAACTGAGTTAAGAGGGATCAGAGGATCTTCTATCTCTAACCGGGAAAGGAGCGGAACATGAAGACTTGGAAAAGCATGGATTGTGAAAAGCCTTTACTTATAGATTATATGAGATTGCACGAGAGAGAATCAAAACAAAGCAAAGTCAGAAGAGAACCCGATTCACTAGCCGGGTCTATTTGAAATCTTACTCTCTTGAAACGGGCCAGCTAACCACTCGCTCTCCCAGTCGAGCCAACCTTTCGCTTTCCTTTAACTTCTTTCTTTCACTTTACTCTAACAAGCTTTCGACTAAACCAACCAAGTCCATTCTCAAACTCTAATCGAGGAAGTGGTTGTCGCACCTTAATGTATCCACACCTTGCTTGCGATAGAGCTTGACACTTGCACTTGCTCATTTACCTTGGAGAACTTTCCTTACTAACTATACCTGGTGCCTGACTCTCATGGAAAATAAAGTACTGGAACGAAGAGGAAAAGAGGTTCGGAGACGCTCTCGCTAACGCCCTTGACCCTACTACTATAGGAAATTTTGACTCGTTTACTTTCCTCGGTAGGTGAAACAGAATTCTTATTATACGGCATTGGTCGCACCGTATATAAAACAGAAAGGGTCACCCTCCGGGCTAGGGTATATGAAGCGAGAGGAATACCTTTGTTTATCGAGCCATTCATAGCGGTTCAAGATAAAAGCTCAATCGGAGACCACCAGTTGTTTTGGTGGTGGAGGCAGGTCAACCTCGGAAGGCAGTAGAGGGCGAGGAAACAGAGCAGCATCTACTAGAACTTATGTCTTATCGAGCATGTTATGACATTTTTAAATGGGTTTATTCTGCAGCAGCAAACGCCAATCACAATAAAGGTTTGAATGAAACAAGTTTAATCACACTCACAGACAAAGGGCTGTTAGGTTCTTTCATATCATAAGCCTTGTCTTATCCGCACTCTTCAAGTTTGTTTTCCCGGCTTTTTTGCGGGTTTCACTCGGCAAGTTGTGATTCTTTTGACACGAAATCCGTTTTCCCGTCTTTTTCGTTGCAAACCCCTTTGTCACTCGGGAACTCCTGATTCTAATTCAAAGAAATCCGTTTTCCCTACATGCAAAACCTAGCATTTTTGATGGTAGCAGCAATGTCGATTGTTCTTTTGACACACCTCTTGTAAGCGCCAATCCATGTGTATATGTGGTCCTCCACCGTGAGGCTTTTGACCAGCATTCGACATATACTTCCATGATGTTCCCAATATGTAACACTCTAGCCTACCTATCAGCGCTTAGTCAACACAATGTTTGCTCTACATCATGGCCATGTGTTTCTCTTTGTAATATAGGGTTCTATCAGAGAAGAGGATGAAGACTCTGTTAATAAGAATCCCTTTCTTCGCTATTCCTATATAGCAGCGCTGTTAGACCGCATAAAAAGAGTTGTAACAGGCCGACCGGGTTTCTCCATCAATTCCTTATCCCCCTATATGGAAAACCTAGCAAAGGTGATTTCGCTAATAAACTAGTCCTCAGAACCGAACAATTCCTTATCCCCCCCTACCGCTTCAAGCTATAAGTTCAGCGCCCGTCAACCGCTAGGGTATTGTATTCAATACTGGCGTATGGATGGATCGTGGGGCCGAAGTCCATAGAGAAGCTCTCCCATGGTCTCTCGGGGGGCTTAAGCACCCGGCGGTCACTTCCTCTCAATATCTCCAGGCCTTTCTATTTCCACTCTGTGATTTAAGAAATGGTTTCCACTTAGAAAATGGGATATCGCGGAAAAGGGGGTTGCTAACTTTCCTCGGGGGAGGAATCGATCGATTCGAATTCAGAAATATGTACGGAATCGGGGTTGACAACTTTTCCATATAGGTAAAACGGATTTATTCGGTTCTGAGGACTCATTTACGAGTGAAAAGGGGGTTGACGCCCGGGAAAACAGATTTATTCCGTTCAATTGACAGGTTTATGTACGGAAAAGGCGTTAATGAACTTTGTAATATAGGGGAGGATAGATTTATTCGGCTCTGACAACGAGCTTACGAGTGAAAAGGCGTTAATGAACTTTTGCCGGGATGAATTTCTCGATTCAATCGGGAGTGAAACCCGGTTTACGACCGCGATCGATTATGAGATATGCTTTACGAGTGAAAGGGAGGTTTTGTTTTGCCCGGAGGAATCGATCGAAAATGAGGACTGGTTTATTAGCGGGTTGACAACTTTCCTCGGTAGGGAAAACAAACTTGATACGAAAATGAGAACCACTTGTAGAGTGAAAAGACACCCGACGCCGAAAAGGACGGGAAAACAGAATTCGTGTCAAAACAAGAAGGAGTTTACGAGTGAAAAGACGCGGGAAAACAGACTTGAAGAACCTGTAGTGGTGGAATTCACTGAAGCAGTGGGCATGTTCTCTCAGGTCAACGATTACGTCAAAGAATCTCCCCCTCACGGGTTTTTTGTCATTGTAGCCCAAGTGTGAGTCATCAAGAGCCCACAGTGTCAAGCCGAGCGGAAATGCGGTACGACGTCAGCAACAAAGAATGGCCAATTTATCACTGCAGTGCTTCATGGAGTCAATTGGAGAGATGTCTTCGAGGGAGATGTGGAAATTGGAATTCTTTCTGGATTCGGTACTGGGTGTAGTTCCTATTTGTGCTGCTTTGACACGCGACCTCACCTTCCGGGCGATGGTTCCACTGCTGGATAAACAACTCGGCAAAGTGGCTCTTAAATAAGCTGTGCCTGGCATCAACTGAATATGGATCTTCGATAAAGGGCTATGGACCTGGACCCTCCTACAGGAAGATGAAGTACGTAGTCCTACCCACCCACCAAGTGACCAAGCTCTCCTCCTCCTTGTGCAAGGCCCCTTAGGGCCCGATTGAATGAGTTGGTTTGCTAATTGGCAGCCTTTCTGCTTTCAGACAAGACTAAAAGCAAAAGCATCGTTGCACCTTCCTCAACGGTTGAGGAAGATCGGAACAGGCTAAACAGGAGCATTGGAGAGGACTCAACCAACATTTATATCTAATGGATCAACTCGTGCTTATGTTATACCATTCTCAGTTACGAGTGCTTATGCGCTTCTCTTTTTAAAGCTAGGAAATCCAAATTAAATCCGGGTCAGTGATCACTATGCCTTCTTCTGCTTTGGTCATTCAACTAATCTCGTCTGGTCGGGCAAGTAATCGAGAACTCAGGAAGAGCCTTTTGATTCTGTGGAAACTACTCTGCCCTCGTCCATCGCCCCTGTAAGCCAGCCTGCTCTCGTTCGGTCTCTAGTAATTAGCTCCTCTCGTCACAGGTCACTGCTATAACTTCCGGCGCCCTTGATTGGTTTAAACATAAACCATTTCCTTTTGAACTCTATTGCATAACCTAAAAAAGCGAGGCATAGACAACTACTCTCGCTAGGCGACTACTCTTCTTTAAGAAAGGCTAGCAAACTTCCCACCAGTGAGCCTAGGAGCGAAAACGCAATCCTATCCGTAAAACATAACCTTTTTCCCCGTTTCCTGACCCCTTTCTTTTCTTTCAGAACCTTTCTTCATGATGTTTTCTACCTCGGGTAAAGCAACCTTTTGTCAGAAAGTTAGACGGTCTTATGAGTGAAACCCTCAGTAAAACGGACTTCTTTCGTAAAGAGTCTCTCTCTTTCTTCCCACTTCACTTCGTTCAGTGCCTTTGCTTCGCAACCTTCACTTCGTTTCTTCACTTATCCTTCGGAGCCTCTCACTAAGGTTCGAGCAGCTTCACTCCGTTCGAAACCTTTGAATTGCTTTTCTCTTCCGCCATAACAAAATGTAATCCCCAACGACAAAGGAACGAGCATTTTCGGGGACTAGCCCGCTTCCCATTACTCAAGAGGGAAATTCCTCGCACATAATTAAGGGAGCCATTGAAAGGTGACTGAAACACCAGAAACGGGGACTACCCGAGCTAATGATAGAGGCAAGAACACTTTCCGAAAAAACCAACCTCACAGATCCCACTCAATCTTTTACACCGATGTATCGTACTCTCTCGACCAGGTCATCATAAGAAAAGACTGCTAAATCTTTCCTAAATGAGAGAAGGAGGGAAGGCGCGCTACAACTAACACATAACAGCCAGCGGAAAAACGCTAGCTACCTAGGCTAGCGCGCAATGGCTTTCTCTGATAGGGGCTCGCTTCTTCAAGCGTAGCCCAACCTATACAAGGTGCTGCTCGCTTTCTCTCAGCCACTAGTGGCTTATGTAGTGGTCGGCATTCCTACGTGCTCCTCCTTGCCCCCATCCAAAGGTGACCTCTGGGTGTTGTCGTGACGCTTTGGTTACGAAGGTTGCCGGGGTCTGGATGGATTCAGTCAGCGAAAGTCCCTCAAACCCAATCAATATCAACAACATGGCGTGACGCTTGGTTGATTTTGTCAGAAAAGAAAGTAGGTTTCGGGGGTTCATTGATTAGTACACCTCCGGTGCTGGTAAGGTCGGGACCGTGGTCGTCCGTCTCCGCTTTGCCGGCCGATAAGATTTCTGAGATTGACCAGCCAGCTGGGTTGGTTTGGCTATTCCTTTATATTGAAAAGGAGTCAGCTGTCTGCGCGAGTCACCTTCTTCTAGGCTTCGCTGGACGACACGGCATTCTCGTTTAAATATAGGCCGGCCGTACTTGTGATGGTTCCCAAGGATCCAATATGACCACTTAGGTCTACGTTGCCACGATATTGTTCTATGGAGGGCAGAAGTTCGGCCCGGTTTTTTTGGTGTCGTAGGGAAGGGATTGACCTTTCTAACGCATATTCAGTCGTACCGGCATGGCCCCACTGATTTGTTTTCGATCGGAGCATCAAGCAACGCAACCCGGTTCTACTTGACTAAGCCCCGTGCTCGTCCAAGGAGGGAGTTTGCTTTACCCAACTCCCTTTTTGATAACAAGGCGGAAACCCCCGCCCCGACATTCATTAGTTTCAAATGAAGAATGAAGAGTACCCTGCCCCAGAAAGCACCTACTCCTATAAAAAGAAAAAGCGCTACTTTACTAAACAAGCAAGAAAGCCCTTTCTATTATATTAGTAAAGCGCTAACGAGCAAGAAAACGGATGCGCGTTAGCGCGCGCAGCTCAATCCCTTTCTTTGTTCTATAGTAAGGGGGCTTTTCAATAAGGCTCGCGTAGGGGCGCTTACGTTTTTTGGCTTCCCGAATATTGAAAAGTTGGTAAAGACCCACCCCTTGTTTCAGTCAGAATGAGTCCCCGGGACCCCGGGACATTGGCTTCCGCCAACAGTGGACTATTAAGGATCGCATCCCGCGCATATTCTACATTATAGCCTGCAACTGATTCAGCTTCCGCTTCTGGGAGATCAAACGGAGCTCGATTAGTTTCTGCTAGACGAGAAATGAAGAACATAACCAATACAGGGAACAAGGGAATACCGGACCATATCTGCTTTTGCGCCATGACAATCTCACTCGAATTACGGGGACCTACACATATTAGTACAGTATACCGGGGTCCCCGGCCGGAACCACACGTGCAAGTTTCCCTGCATGTGGCTCGTCCGTGCTTTCGCTATTCCGAGGCGCTGCCTGTGACTCAGCATGGGAGAAGGGGGCGGAACTGCGCACTTTCGTGTTCAGAGCATTGTCCGAGTGAATAGGCACCGCCTACCAAGCAAAGCTTTCTTGAAGAGGCTGGGCTGGTTTCTTTTCGGCGCCCGTCTTTTATTTACATGTTTTTTCAAGGCAAGCCCCAGGAAAGTATAGGTTGGCTCCCAGCTCCATCTCGGCCGGCATCCCGCTCTCGGGGGGTCCTGGAGCGAACTACTCATTGCTGTGTTGCCCGGTGAGGAGCATTGTTTTGAGGGAGGGAAAGCGTGGTTGACAAGCCACTTCGAGGGACTGGAGTGCTTTCATCAAATTATGCATGTGGGCTGGGCGCCCAAGGGGTGGCCCGATTCGGCCTGGCCTGGTCTGGAAGAGATTCACATAGAGACTCTTGCTATCCGGGAATCTATTTCTTTCTATGTTAGCTAGCGGGGGCGGGCTTTCCGTCCCGCTGCGGCCTCTGACCGTCCGTCCCGTCTCATCTTGATTTGGCTATACTTGTATGTATCCACCCATGTTAGCCCCACATCACATGAGTGCCTTTTTCTAAAGACTAAAAAGGCACTCATCAGTCAGCTCGGCCCCTTTCCTATTAAGCTTTCCCGCCTTAAGAGAATAGGTCCCGTTCAAGCGCCCCGCCTTTATTCATCTATACCAGCTGCCACGCACGGCCCAATAGGAACGATTTCAGCGCCTCCCTCTAGATAAGAAGCGGAACGCGCCATCACCTACAGCCCTTTCCTCTGCCGGGGACTTCCACGAAATGAAAACGGGCGGCATCGTCGTATGCTCGACATTTGTTGCCCTGGTTTATCTCCCGGAGTACTCCTATGGCCGATCTGTCACCCAACCTACTTAAAGAACGAACCTAAAGGCTTAGCCCCGTCCCGTTTGGAGAATGACCCTTATGGCACGGCTTAGTCAGTTATTCTCGTAGTTCAGATAAGATTCGGACCGCCACTTCTCTGAAAGTATGGTTCTTGCCTCCCTCTCTCCTCCCTCCTCGGGCTCGTCCATTCGTTGGGCGATCCCTTGCTTTCACGTTCGAGTGTTTGCTCGTCGTTTAGGCCGGTGAGTGAGATTTCTGCTCATTGCAGTAACCTCCGGGGTTCTTCGCACCTGGATAGTACCAGGACCCTTGTGCCCCGGCCCTTGATCAGATAAAGCTGCCCGCCCTATGAACCACAACTAAAAATGAGCCTTGCGACGAGACGCGGACATTCCCCATGCTGCGGTTCCCTCCGGTCCGTTCCCGGGTTAGGTTAGGGGAACATCCGAGCGATTGCCTTCGCAGATCCAAACGCGCTCACAAGGCGCACAATAAGAATAAGACCGATAGAGACTTCATAAGGGACCATTTGAGCTGCAGATCGTAATGCTCCTAGAAAGGCATATTTAGAATATAGAGGAGTGAAAGTTCCCAACAATCAACGAGTTGATCATACCCTTCTTTGAACCGTACGAGCACGTCCTCTGTCACCCCCCCACCGCGCTTACGGCTCTATACCCCAACCCAACTAGCTCTGGCCCCCGGTCCTCCTTTTCTATTCCTCGGGGAGCGGACGGTGGGAGCATGGGGAGGGGCGGCATCTGCTTTTGACTGATAGAAAGCATCTCTCTTTTGTCCCCCCCCAAAAAACAATAGATAAAGTTGTTCTTGCCGCGTCGGAGACATCTTTTATCTGAGGCGTCGTCCGGCTCCTCATAAATGATGTTAGGATCGGCCGGCTCGTTCTCGGAATCCTAAAATAAAACAGAGACAGAACGGATTGTTTCAGTGACATATCTAATCAGACTGAATAGGATTTGAAGAGCTGTCACGATCATTCACATCAATTTCAGCAGGCAGGAAGGGCGCGGAAGCTACCGTTTCTAGAATGCAAGCAAGGTAGCTTGCTTACTCTCCTAGTAGCGTACGTTGGCGGCAAGGAAGGAGGCATTGGAAAGACTAGACCATACTAAAGTAAAGAGGCATTCGGGAAGCTACTAGTCGCTTCTGGCGAAGCTTATAGAAGGCCGACCGCTACATAGAGAGATCCATATACTATACCAGTCATGAGCGATAGCGAAGCCTAGAGAGGCGGAAGCAGTAGCTTCTAGGACGAAGCCGAGCGGGCGAAGGAAGCGAGACCAAGCCGAGCCACTAGTGGAGTGGCGAAGGAGGCCTACTATACGTATACTGGATTAGTAACCGGTGAAATAAAAAATAAAATAAAAAAGAAATAAATTTCAGTGAACTATTGAACAGTGTGATTGATCAGACAAGTACTAAGGGCTTTCGGTAGACTTCTTTCATTTCCGAATTAGCTTGCGAAAAGTTCTTGCATTAGTATGAGTTCGTTGACCGCGTAAGGGCAATCCATCTTGATGACGAATTCCACGATAACAAGAAATAGAAATTAATCGTTCGATGTCTGCTCGTTCTCCCCTCTTCAATTCCCAATGAACAACATGATCTTGACCTATCATTTGTTCAATTTGGTCGATCTGATACTTAGTTAACTCTTTTATCTTTATGTTCCCACTGATACCTAATCGATAACGAACCTGAATGGCTTTTTTAGGTCCAATTCCATCAATTTTTGTTGAGGCAATTCTTACTTGTTCATCGGCAACTGATCTAGCTCCTGAAATATATGACATTCTTGATCCTTCCTTTTACTAGTCTTCTCGGCTGGAATAAAAAATGGGGTGTCTCCTCTCTGATGATCTTTTCTATAGGTAGAACTACTGTAAGCGGTCTAAGACCCTTATTTCTTCCAATTATGTTCTCGTACCATCAAGAGTCTTGTGGAGGATAATTTCACACTTATCTCACAAAATCAGTTAGAAAGTGCGGGCCGCGGTCTCAAAATGGAAGTTTTTCGCCTCTCTGCGCGCAGAAGGTTTTTTAGGGCCGCTATGTTCGCATCGCCTGACTCATAATCGAAGTGGTCTCGTGCGATCTCATGCGCGGCCATCATTAAGTTGGGTCTGAGCTGCCCGCGGTTACAGAATCGCCCAGCCCCTTTGACTCTCTCTCTATTAAAAAAGCTTTCTGCATGCGCTGGCGCAGGTTTTTATTCCTTCTGCCCGTTCGACTTGCATGTGTTAAGCATATAGCTAGCGTTCCTTCTGAGCCAGAATAAAAATCAAAGAAAACTACAAGCAACTACATCAACAACCCGGGGGAAATTAACCGGTACGTCCTACCTACTAACGCTAATAAGGTTGAAAGAAAGGATGCGTCGAGCAAGCTGTGCGACCCGCGGTTCTACTTCACTAAGCCCCGTGCTTGTACAAGACAATTGCATTGCCTTAGCGCAAGCACTAAGTAAGCAAGCTACCTTGAATGTTCTCTTTACTTTAACCTCATATTTTATCTAAGCGGAGAATGTTGATGGAGATGTATTGCGGCCTTCTCCTGTTTATCAACTCGAACCTCATTCTTCTGCAGTTGATGTTACGGATCAGCCTCACTCTTTAGGCCAGCAGCTTTGCCCAGCATCTTCTGCCGATTGTCAGCCTGTTCAGCTGACCTCAGAGGATTCCAGTCACCCGGCACAGCATGTTTATTCCCGGCGGCGATTACATTATTTTCTTTTTCCCGAAGATCAGCAGTCTAGCCCAGTTGCTTCCCCTCCAGTCGCTTCCTCAGATTCTGGATCCGGTTCGTCGATCCTCTCAAGTTTCTTATCTCGTTGAAGGATTTTTGTCTTATCTTATGCCCCAAAACATCGAGCTTACCTCATGTCAGTTCAATCTTCTCTTCTCATGAACCTGAATCATTTGCTGAAGCCTTCAATCATTCTTGCTGGAGAGATGCTATGCAGGAAGAAATCAATGCCCAGGAAAAAAGAAAAAGACTTAGGCGCATTGCCTGCGGGCCATTGGCTGCAATCAAAAAATTGCCCTTATTTCAACTTGACGTGAAGAATGCCTTTCAACAAGGGGGATCCGCAAGAACAAGTTTCTATTCAGCCTCCTCCGCCGGTATGCAAGCTAAATAAATATTTACGTTACGGCCTCCGACAAGCGCACCAAGAGCGGCCTGATTTCATAAATTTAGCTCGTTTCTCACTGCTTCGTTTTTTATAAAGGGTTCCACTGTAGCCATGCGGATTCTTCCATGTTTGTTCGCCGACGTCATGGTCGTTGACTCATCCTTCTTTTATACGTTGACGACAACCGGGAATGATTCTTTCTTCTCTTTTATTTGATTTCATCAAGGTAGCTTGCTTACTTAGTGCTTGCGCTAAGGATACATCGCGTCTCTTGGATTTCACGGCATAGCATCTATACCCGGACTGTGCATATCCAAGAAAGACACAAGGGGCCGAATTACTATAACAAGTAAGCAAGTAAACTGCCTCGGGCACAATTTCTCTCTTAACTGCGCAGGCAAAACACGTGCATCCGCGCCTATAGGATGGTGCTGCCCCAGTAAGAAGTTCATGAGGTGCCGCTGCATCTTATTCCCCCCGCAGAAAGATGCCCCGTCCCTTCTTTATGCACATCCATATACATAGCCAGACACAAAGGTGTACAATCCGGTCAAAATCTGCGGTTCTTTAAATTCATTCACTGTAGGTTCTCTTACTTGCTCTAGTGGCTGGAAAACGCCCACCGGGAGGCGCCAACGGCGGGCTCAGGAATCGACTGGTTCCGAGCGGACTCGTGGAGCTGCTGCTTGGATTATCGTAGAGTAAGAGGAGCGTTAGGAAATGACTTAACTTAAATAAAAAACAGATGCCGCCGCTGCGAGGCGAGGAAGTCACTTGTCTGGTCTTGCGGTGCACCCACTCCCGTTTCGAGAATGAAATCACGCCCTAGCTCGACTCGAGACCAAGACTGCTTACAACTCGCACCAATAGCAGCACTGAGCGGCCGGAGATTGATTGAAAGGGCCCCCCCTAAAAATTAATGATTGTGATCAAGAGCACACACTGGACCTGACCCACTAATCATCATCTCATCTGGCGCGAAGCAAAAAAAAAGAGGAGCAGTGTAACTGCCCTTCCTTCCCAGCCCAAACCCCCCTAGGCGCCTACCTACTCGTGCTCGTAGCTCGATCGGAGGTTAAGAGTGTGGTCCGGCGGAAAAACGGAAGTCGTCCGTATCAAGTGATACGTGAATTGCTCAGTAGTGCTTCGCCACTACCGTAGCTGGCGGAAATAGCTTAATGGTAGAGCATAGCCTTGCCAAGGCTGAGGTTGAGGGTTCAAATCCCTCCTTCCGCTCCCGGCTTCGTCGTTTAGTGGTAACGAGTGGAGTGCATAAGCCCATAGGGGCGAGCAGCAAGCAGCCCCCGCTCCGAACGTATCTTACTAATAATAAGAAAGGGGCAAGCCAAACCCTACTCCTAACAAGTTGCTGGCTTTTCCGCCGTTGCGCGCTAGCGCGCTTCCGTTTTTCAGCAGGCTTTTTCAAATATCCT